AAAGGGCGGGATTTTGAGTCCCATCCCCTATGTGTTTGTGTTTGATGAGACGCCAAACAACCAACTACTTCTGGCTCATCTCATTTACATTTGAATCTTTGAGAGGAATCACATTCATATCTCAGTCGTTCTTTTTGTGCTTTTTTTTTCTTCTGTATCTGTAAGACTCTCCTTTGAGTTTTGGGTATCACTCCAATCCTTTCGGATGTTAGGATTTGCCGTCCCAGTCTTGGTTCGGAAATAGGAAGAAGAAAAGGTGGGACTTACTGCCTCACATATCTCTGCAACGGGACCCACTCGTCTCTCGAGTGGGAGAGACAATTTCAGTGCTACTTCACTCGGGAAGACAAGCATGGAAATCGACCAAGTAGAAATTTTGAGTTCCATTGGTTTGGTGAAAAGCAAGAAGTCGAGAGACTTCTTCCATAAATGCGAGACCTCTGGACGCCTTGCGTAGGATTCGAACCTCCGCACTACGCGGTAGTACGCGTTACTATATTTCGAGTCTAGTACGCCTACCCTTCTTTCGAAGCAGGGAAACGCGGTGGAGTTACGTTCACCAATCCAATTATACGGGTATATCTACATGCCTGTCAACCGCTGAACCGAAATTTAATCTCTTTTTTACCAAATTTACTAACTGGGAGACTCCACCAGGGTCAGGTTTAGACGAGGTCCCTGGACCTCTTTCATTACTCATTGCTTCTTCATGGAGTGGTAGGATTCCACTTCATACTGACGATGGCCGGGGGTTCGAATCTATCCCCGCCCGCAATCAATCATCCCTAAAGGGGTGGTTGATTCTCTCTTCCTGCAGATAATTTTTTTTTTCACGACCTGACAAGCCCACGCCTGTCTCGCAAGCAAATATTTTCTTCGGTATCAATCAAATAATACCATATGAAGATACAAGGAAGAGAGGCATTCTCCTTCCGCCTAAATACTTGGATGTAGCAGCATGGGTTGTCACTGCCCAACCCCAGCTGTGCATCGCGCGGAAATACTTATATCTCCTCCGGAATAGACGGGTGATCATTTTCCTAGCAAGTGATTCCGGGTGTGAAAAGACAAATACAAGCTAGATAGGAAAATGTCAGGATCAATTACCGAAGAAGATATAACTATTTCGTAAGTTGTAGAGACAGACTAGTTGGGGCAGCAGAAGCAGAACCGGCTTTTAATAGAAATCATTCGAAAAAAAAAAGTTCGCGTCACAATTTAATTTGAAGTGAGTCTAGAATAAAGTATTCCGTGTGATCCCGATAATGGGATCTATTAATATACCCGATAGGATTGATGCTAGTGCACGAATGATCATAGCTATTTCAATAGAACTTTTTGAAATTGATGGAGAAACTAATGAATTTTGTATATAAGTTGTGGATGCATCGCTCCTCCCATTCTTCCCAGTGAACATTAATTTAATTATTTTGAGATAGTAGTAGATAGAGATGACACTTGTGACGAGCGCTACCAGAACTGATGGGTACGAACCAGCTTTCCATCCATGCCGGAAGAGATAGAGTTTACCGAAAAAACCGGATGGTGGAGGGATACCCCCTAGGGATGGTGAACGTAAAACCGGAGAGAATGTTAGAACAGGATCCTTCATGTATAATCCCGCGTAATCCCTAATATTATCAGTTCCGGTTCGTAAACCAAATGGGGTGATACGAGCAAAAGTTCCCAGATTCATGAGTATATAAATAAACGTATAAGTTATCATACTTGCATAACCGTTCTCCGGGTCTGCAGCAAGTATTCCAATCATAATATATCCAATTTGGCTTATGGAGGGATAAGCTAGCATACGTTTCATGCTTATTTGAGTAACGGCAATTAGATTTCCTAATATCATGCTAGAAGTAGCCAATAATCCTACCACCATATGCCACTCATTAGAGAAATGTGGGAAAATTAGACCGAAGAGTCGCGTAAATAAAGCTGGAGCTGCTACTTTAGAGGTAACGGAGAAAAAAGCAACGACTGGTGTAGGAGAGTCAGAGTCGAAAAGGAGATTTTCTATCTTTCCGCTCATTCAGAACCGTGCATGAAATTCTTACTTCACACGGCTCTTGGTTCATAAGAGATTCACGACTGATATTGCTCCCAGAACCTTCCTCGTGTATGTTTCAAATCCATTATTCCTTGAATAATTCATAATTATTCAATATGAGGACTAATTGTTAACTTCTCGAAGAATCCCTCATCATTTGTTTAGATTACCCACCAGCAGTTTCGTCTCGAATTTTTTCTTGCTTGTTTGTTCTTCTTCATTTTTCACCGAAATCCTTTCAAGGACTAAAACTACTTGTTGAGTTGGTAGGCACACACGCCCGGCAGGGGAGACAAATTGTGACTTTTTTCGTTCCTAGTTTATTTGACATGATTTTAGCGACCACGTTAAAATAGTAATGGTAGGCGGCAGAAACAAAAGTGCCGTAGGTTTGCATCCATGGCTGAACGGTTAAAGCACCCAACTCATAATTGGCGAATTCACAGGTTCAACTCCTGTTGGATGCAGGTAAGAAACAAATACAGGGAAGGGTAGAAAAGACGGATAGGTAAAAAAATTTATCTACAAAATGGATAGATCCAAGGTTCGCGATAGCAGAAGCTAGTCTAGTAGACTATACGGGAGTTGCAGAAAAAACAGAGATAATTAAAGAAAAACGGACAAAGCGAGAAGGATACTACGGAAAAATTGAAAAATCAATTAATTACGGAAAAGTCTATTCGTTTGTTGCAGCGAAACCAATATACTTTCTTTGTGGACTCAAAATTGACTAAAACTGAAATGAAAAGTTGGATTGAAAAATTTTTCGATGTTAAAGTGGAGGGCATCAACAGTAGTCGAGTAACAAAAAAAAGAAAGGGAAGTAAATTGAGTTTGAATTCCGCGAGTAGAAAAAAAATGATTGCTAGACTTCGGGCTAATTACTTCATTCCACTATTTATAAACTAATACTTGAAGAGAAAAGTTTCATTTCCTACCAAATGAAAGATTACGCATAAACGTAAAAGGGAAGAATAAGTATGGCCATACGACTATATGAGGCGTATACTCCAGACACCCGGAACCAATATATTCCGCAATTTGGGGAAACAGCGAAATCGAAGCCCCACAAGCAATTGACTTACCATAGAATATCTAGACATGGTCGCAACAATTCGGGAATCATTACCAGTAGAAATAGGGGAGGAGGACATAAGCGTTTACGTCGTAAAGTTGATTTTCGGCGAGATAAGTTGAATGTTGTTGGAAGAGTAGCCAGTATTGAATATGATCCCAACCGCAATGCTTTTATTTGTTTAGTCAATTACGTAGATGGTGATAAGAGATACATATTGCACCCACGGGGAATAGGAGTTGGAGACATCGTAACGTCTAGCTCCGATGCATCCATTTCAATCGGAAATACCCTACCTCTGAGTGCGGGTTGAATACCTGATTCGCGTATTCCGAAACTAATCGGTCGGGTTGTAGGCTGGACCCGGAAACCTGGTACTACTTCGAACTTATTGAGTAATGTGGAGTAAACCTGGTTGGGGTAACCAAATAGGGACAGTAGCGCGTGCTAAAATCTGGAGCAATTAAGTAATATATCAATTTGCAAAGGTAAGATAATATGGAAGCAGATGAATAATCTCAAAATTGGAACGACGAACGAAGGGCGTCTCATGCACATCTCATATTGAGGGTGTAGAAAGTACGGAGTCAAAACACTCGATTTGGCAGTCAGAGGCAACATCGAAGCTACAGAATGACACAACAGATAATTGCATAGAAGTGAAATTATGTCAATGCCAGAGGGAGAAAGTTTCCTAAGTTATCCCGTACATTGACTAATGCTAACGCGAATCATTGAAGTCACCAATTCTGCTGCTAAATGCTTAAGAAATACTGAATTCTCATAAGGAAGCCAGGTGCGGGCAAAGAAGCCAAGGATACAACGAATAAAAATGGTACGAAAAAAACTTGCTTGCTTTTTGGTAGACATCCATTTGGGACTGCCGAGATTCAGCAGCAATGTCTAATCCTATTTCTCGTATCCGGAAAGCTGTATGCTTCGAAAGGAGCTTGTACAGTTTGGGAAGGGGTCTTCTCCAATCGTTTCCTTCCCCTTAAGGAATAGTAAGAGGAGGGGGGGGTCTACCTCGACTAAAATACCTTTAGGTACCATTATACATAATATAGAATTAAATTATGGGAAAGGTGGATAATTGGTTAGAGCAGCCGGCACAGCAGCAAAAGTAGTTGCAAAGGAAGGTCAATTGGCTACAATAAGACTACCTTCTAGCGAAATTCGTTTAATACCTCAAAATTGTCTAGCAAGTGTAGGACGGGTCGGAAACATTGATGTGAACAACGAAGGCTTAGGAAAGGCTGGATCCAAGCGCTGGTTAGGGAGACGTCCTAAAGTGAGAGGTTCAGCTACGAATCCTGTGGATCATCCCCACGGAGGGGGAGAAGGCAGGACGCCGATTGGTAGGAAAAAGCCATCAACCCCTTGGGGGCATGTCGCGCTTGGAAAGAGAAGTCGGAGGGAAGGAAAATACAGCAACCCCCTCATACTTCGTCGACGCAAAGGTTATTGATAAATGGAAATATTAAGCGGGGGGCTAATCGGCTACGGCACGTTCATCAAAAAAAGGTCCTTTTGTAGCTAATCATTTAATACGAGAAATTGAAAATCTTAATATACGAAGAGAAAGAAAATTGGTTGTAACTTGGTCTCGCGCTTCTGCAGTCGTACCTGTCACGATCGGTCACACCATTGCCGTTCATAATGGAAGGGAACACCTGCCTATTTATGTAACCGATCGCATGGTGGGTCATAAACTGGGGGAATTTGTACCCACCCGGAATTTTAGGGGACATGCAAAAAACGATAAAGGATCCCGCCGATAATTAGGAAATTACACTTCATGAAAGACAAAAAGAAATCAGAAATTGGGGCGCGAGCCCTGGGAAAAAATATCCGTGTATCAGCTATCAAAATACGACGGATTATCGATCGAATCCGGGGTTGTTCACACGGAGAAGCACTTGTATTACCCGAATTTATGCCTTACAAAACATGTCATCTCATATCGCAACTGATTCTTTCTGCGGCGGCAAATGCCAATACCAACTTGGGGTTGAATAAATCTAATTTGTTCATTAGTGAGGCCTGAGTCGAGAATTCCGCGTATTTAAGAAGGTTCCGACCTCGAGCTCAAGGCCGGGGTTACCCGATAAAAAAACCTACTTGTAAAGTAATCATTAAGTCAAACTCAAATATTGTTGGAAAGGTAGAAAGATGACTGCATAAAAAACGATCGCAAATTTGAACGTGTCGGAAGTTCAAAAGAAGCTGCGAGAAAACAACTAAGTAGAAAATAATTTAATATTGAGTTGAGGAGAAGTAGATACGGGACGAAAGATTCATCCACTCGGTTTTCGACTCGGTGTAAGTTAGAAGCATTATTCCCATCGGTTCGCACAAACAAAAGATTATCCAAAGTTTTTTGAAGGGGATAGACAAATACGCGCCTCCATTGAAAGGTATATCACAAAACACGTGAAGGACGCCGCAAACTACGGCGGAGTTGGATATATTGAAATCCAACGAAAAACAGATCTTATTCGGGTTGATATACATACGGGATTTCCTGATTTACTCGTTGAAGAACAAAGTTTGGGAATTACTAAAATGAAGGACGGTATCGAAAACATCTTAGGGATTGAAAGTCGGAAACTCATAGTGGTGCTAAATAGTATTACCCAACCGTATGGGGAACCAAAAATCTTGGCGGAGCATGTTGCCTCACAATTGAGAAATAGAGTACCTTTTCGAAGAACTATGAAAAAAGCTATTGAGTTGGTTGGAAGAACTAGTAATGGAGGTATTAAGATACAAATAGCTGGACGCCTCAATGGTAGTGAGATGGCTCGGGTTGAATGGGCTAGGGAAGGCAGGGTCCCCCTACAAACCATTAAAGCCCGTATAGGCTACTCCTACCACCCGGCTCAGACGATTCATGGGGTTTTAGGCATAAAGACCTGGACATTTCAGGGTACTGCTGGGTAATCCCCACCCAATGGAAAATAAACTACCTAATGAATTTCGGTACAAATTGAGACAGCTTCATCCTATTTAAGTTTCAATCCTTTTCGTTTTAAACCCCAAAAGATCTTTGCTACGCTTAGTGTGCGACTCGTCCAAACAACATCTCTTTATCCATAAAATAAAAACTAATTGATTGACTAATGAACTCTATGTCTTCAAGTACTAAATAAGTGAGTGCCGAAGATAGAGTGAGGCTATCTCATCGCAAATAAAATTTCTATTCGTAGAAAGTTTTTTTTTATGGGGAAGCTGAAAACATTACCGAATTTATGACTTTTTTGAGAGGTAAAAATCGGAGTAATCAAAATGATTTCTCTCAAAATCGTGTGGTTAATCGCTCAACTCCCGAAAAACTGCGTGATGTAGCACAATTACCAAATTGCCAATATATAAAGTAGAGCTATGAGTTAATTAATGCTTGCTGGGAGCGTTGACTCGAAAAAATTGGGATAGGGTGAGAAGCTCCGTAGCTGGGGGAGAACCAAACCGTTTGCTCTAAGAGACTGAAACAACGAGATGACTTACGAATCTCCCTCATTTTATTGATCAATATTGAGATTCGGCGAACGGGATGGCGAGAGAAGCCCACACCTCGAGATCGAAAAAGAACTGGAAGATCGAGCCTATTCTCGCCCGTGGATTTGGCACCAAACAACACCTGAACCGCTATTTACAAATGGATTGAAGATCGAAAGAAGAAAATGGAGAAAACAATATAGAAATAGTTGGTAAATTTGCGAAGTATGGAGGGCGGTAGCAAATTCATGAGGAGCCGGTTGAGAGGAGACTCCCACGTCCGGTTCTGTATCAGAGATTCTGTCGACATCGACTGTAACCCCAGACGAACCAAATATCGTAAGCAACATAGAGGAAGATTGAGAGGAATATCTAGTCGCGGCAACACCATCTCCTTCGGAAAATTTGCCCTCCAGGCCCTCGAACCTGCTTGGATTACGGCTAGACAAATAGAGGCGGGAAGAAGGTCAATAACGCGCTGTGCTCGTCGAGGCGGGAAGCTATGGATACGCATCTTTCCCGACAAACCCATTACCATGAGACCCGCAGAAACACGTATGGGATCGGGAAAGGGATCTCCGGAATATTGGGTATCCGTAATTAAACCAGGCCGAATAATTTATGAATTGAGTGGGGTATCGGAAGATATAGCCAAAGCTGCTATGGCGATGGCTGCCCACAAAATGCCCGTGCTTACTCGGGTAATAACTGCCGCAGAATCATGATATTTGACAGAAACAAGTAGGTAGAAAAAAAAATTAATTGATTTGAATTCGAAGTAGAATATATCTTTTTTCACCCGAATGTACTACAAATAAACCTATTATTCTTCTCGATTACCAAACGATTCAAACTCAAAGTTATTCAGATGTGGCAGACAACAGCGGAGCCCGCAAATCAATGTGTATTCGAGTGTTAGGAACAGGCAACCGCAGATACGCAGGTACAGGTAACGTCATAATGGCCGTAGTCAAAGAAGCAGTACCCAATATGTCTATAAAAAGATCAGAAGTGGTTAGGGCGGTGGCAGTTTGTACTCGTAAAGGGATAAAGCGATGGAACGGAGTGATTGTTAGATTCGACGACAACGCGGCTGTCGTTGTCAACCAGGAGGGAAACCCTAGAGGCACTAGGATCTTCGGTCCAGTAGCTAGGGAATTGAGGGATTATAATTTTGCCAGAATAGTCTCGTTAGCCCCCGAGGTGTTGCAAGAACCAATAAGTGAAGTGATTTAGCGTCGTCAGTTTGATAAAGATTCAAGCCTAACTTTTCTGTAGAAAAAATTAGGCTTGAATCTTTATCAAATATGTCTAAATATCCCGCAAAATTAAATTAGAGAAAACGGAAGAAAAAGAGAGATTAGGAATCATTCTGGTATTGATAATTACAACAACTATTGATTGATATTTCACGAATAACGACGCCATCTCCACTGCACTTACTGCCATAAGAAATGCCAATGCAAGAAAAAAAGCTGTGATCAAAATACCTGCTACTAGAATGACTGCACGTATCGTACAAATTTCAGCGGAAGAGGGTTTCATAAAAGGTGCTGTGAGGCACAAGGGTAATGGGAAAGAGTTTCCGGATGTGAGTTTGAAGTATCTTGGTAAGAAGGAAGACCCGTACATTGCAGTTGTCAAACGCATCAGTAAGCCTGGCTTGAGAGTTTATTCCGATCGTCGGGAAATTCCAAAAATATTGGGCGGTATGGGAATTGCAATTTCACCGACATCTTGTGGACTTATTACAGATCGGGAAGCTCGACACAAAAAAATTGGGGGGGAAATTTCGTGTCACATTTGGTAATTCAAAAACTTTTTTCAGCAGGAAGTCAGTTGTTTCCATAAAAATTATGTATCTAAATAGCTATTAGCGATATCAGCTGAGTTAGCAATCTCTTAAAAAAATATATGAATTATAGGGGGTTTTTTTAGCTCGAATGATGAAGAAGCAGAATCTTATTGACATGGAGGGTACAGTTACGGAATCGCTTCCCAATGCCATGTTTTGAGCATGTTTGGATAATGGATGCCCAGTCTTAACTCACATATCGGGAAAGATCTGACGGAGTTACATAAGAATATTACCAGGAGATAGGGTAAGAGCTGAATTAAGTCCTTATGATCTTACCAAAGGGTGTACCATTTACCGACTTCGAAGTAGGCAGACGAATAGCAGTCAATAGATGTTACTGTTGGTGTTACCATCTAACAATTATCTGCTTGTTCAATTTCTTCTTGCAATTTGTTCGAAAATAAATAAAAAAAAAAAGGGAGAATGCATCTGAGATCTATCAATAGATTTATTCAACTAATTCAAGGCTGTAGCTACGAAAATTCGTGCCTCCATTCGCAAAATATGTGAGAAGTGTCGATTGATTCGTAGACGTGGACGAATCATGGTAATTTGTTGCAATCCGAAGCATAAGCAGAGGCAAGGGCAGTCGAAGTAAAATATTTAGACGTAGAAGCAAGTAACAATTAACAACAGCTTTCAAATATGAATAACCAATCAACTGTGTCAGCTAATTCGAAAAAAAATCGTTCACGCAAGGTAAAGCGCGGAGTCCCAAAGGGGGTTATTCATATCCAAGCAAGTTTTAATAATACCATTATTACTGTCACGGACGTTCGGGGATAAGTAGCTCCCCGGTGTTCCGCTGGTGCCTGCGGATTCAAGGGTACACGCAAAAGTACACCATTTGCCGCCCAAGCTGCGGCGGAAAACGCTATCCGTGCCTCAATGGACCGGGGTATGAAGCAGGCGGAAATTATGATGAGTGGACCCGGTCCGGGAAGAGACACCGCTTTACGGGCTATTCGTCGAAGCGGTATAATTCTCAGCTTTGTACGTGATGTGACCCCTGTACCTTATAATGGGTGCCGACCCCCCCGAAAGAGACGTGTCTAACTAGTAGTTATATAAAAACTAAAGGGGGATTTCCTATGCTCACGTCTGATACATTGATCTCTACCCAAGCAATTCAATGGAAATGTGTTGAATCAAAGACAGAAAGTAGACGTCTTCATTATGGTCGTTTTGTCGTATCTCCCTTCAAGAAGGGCCAAGCAAGTACTGTGGGAATTGCCATGCGTAGAGCTTCACTACAAGAGGTTCAAGGGACGAGCATAACGCGTGCAAGGTTTCACGGAGTTTCGCACGAGTATTCCACAATAACAGGTATTTAAGAGACAATACGCGACGTTTTAGTTAATCTAAAAGAAATTGCACCTAGAGGCGAGTCTAATGATGTTAAAGAAGCAATTTCATCCGTAACTGGTCCCAAAGAAGTAACTGCGGGTGATACATCACTGCCATCCTCTGTCAAAGCAGTTGACGATTCGCAATATATAGTTACTATCACCCAACCAATATCTGTAAGTGTTGAATCGAAAATTGAAAAAGATTGCGGATACCACATAGAAAACTTGAATGCATACGAAAATGGAGAATTTCCCGTCGATGCCGTATCTATGCCTGTTCGAAATGTAAATTATAGCGTACATTTATTTGGAAGTGGTAGAGCGACACGAGAAACATCATTCATTGAAGTATGGACTAATGGCAGCCTGACCCCGGACGAGGCAATGAGCGAGGCTTCCAAAAAACTAATAGACTTACCAACTCCCTTTTTGCACGTGAAGCCCGAAGACGCCCCTTATTTCTATCCTGTAGGGGACGGAAGTTCTTCCGCTTTAGCGGGGTCACAAGTTTGTGATGTGAATGAACTAGAGCGAAAGCTTTCCGAAAAAACATTTATTGACCAATTAGAATTACCTGCCAGAGCCTTTAATTGTCTCAAAAAGGCCAAGATACATACAATCGCTGATTTGCTTAATTATAGCCGAGAAGACTCGTCAAAAATAAGAAGTTTTGGACAGAAATCTGTGGATCAGGTGTCAAAAGCTTTGTGGGAGCATTTTGCCATAGAATTACCCAAAACTGAATGGCATATTAATTAGTGGGAACAAGCAGCAGAAGCCAAAAGAAAATGTCCCATTGAAAGAAGAAAAAAAAAAGTGATCTTATCTCTTTTGTATTACACTTCTAGTTGCAAAGGTTTCAGAGGGGGTAAAGGGGAGTCAACCAATTTTTGGAAGGTAAATTTTGACTTCCAATTGCTTTGGCGCAAAAAAATGGAAATTAATCACCTAAAGAATTTGATATTTTTGGTTTGAAAATGACTAAGTCTAGGGAAGCCTTGTCCCGACCCGGGGGCTGGCGATTGCTCCCTAGACTAAACCTAGAAATCTTTCAGGTTAACGGGGAATGGAAAAATACTAGAACAGTCCTGAAGTTGAAGATCCATCTATGGGTAAAGTTGCTCCAATACCTGACCGAATAGCAACCACGGTGCCAATTGCGAGAACTGTTGTGGCTACTGGGCGCCGAAACGGATTCTGAAATTTATTTACATTTTCGAGAAAAGGAACGGTCAATAAACCTGCAGGTACTGACGCCATTGAAAGAACACCTAATAGTTTATTGGGCACTGTGCGAAGTATTTGGAATACGGGAAAGAAATACCACTCGGGTAATATCTCCAAAGGAGTTGCAAATGGATTTGCCGGTTCACCAACCATTGATGGTTCTAAAACAGCTAAACCCACGGTACATGCGACGGTTCCCAAGATTACTACAGGAGATATATATGAGAGATCGTTGGGCCAAGCGGGTTCTCCGTAGTAATTATGTCCCATACCTTTAGCTAGTTTCGCTCTCAAAACAGGATCGTTCAAGTCAGGTTTTTTTGTTATTGGGGTGGACTTATTATTCCCCCGTAAGAATCGGACGTGAGAATTTCCCCTCATACGGCTCAAGCAAGTATAAAATTATCTTACCCCGCAACGTTTAGGTTACTTAATGAGGAAAGAACGAACACGGAAATAAGTTATTCCGCAACACGGCTTCTCACCCGAATCAGCTCGGTAACATAATAAAGCTTCGCGGATTATCTCATATCCCATACGCACGTAGCGCGTCGTTGCAAGTTTATACAAAATACTTGCGAACCACGATTCGTATAAGATCTTAACTTGTTAAAACTTCGACTACTTATTTCTTTAGATCGTTTCTTTACCCCAACGGCTACTCTTGCAAACAATTAGCTTTTGATGCGGGGGAAATGTGTGCATCATTTTAAAAAACGTATGTATAAAAACTTCAAACAATCCCAATTGGATATATAGGGTTTTACGAGGCCTCTCAAAACTTTTGGTTCGATCATGGAAAAAATTCTCCAAACAACTTTCTTAGTTCAAAAGGGATGTTTTCATATCCGGGTTTCGAATCTTAGTCCCAAAGAAAGGTCGGACAGGAGATACACCTTTGGTTGTAGCAGTATCCAACTCAACGTCTGCATAGCCTACATGTATCGGTACGAGTCACACACTCCCATAATCCAAAAATTTTTCCTTTGGTGCTTCAATTGTTTCGCCCCAGTAGTCCGAGACACTAATTAAATCCGCTAAATAACTTATCATTTGATTTAGTAGTAAGTATTGGCGGCAACAGAACGACAACCCCCTAAGGAACTAGATCTTTAAATCATTCACCAATATGGAGACGGGGATTTTTCACCCCTATTTTATGGATAATTCGTGAAGGACCCGGGATGCCTTGTTTACGGATCATTGGGAAATGCATTGGCGTGAAAACAGCAGTAAGAAGCGGCAAGACAAAGGTGTGTAAACTGTAAAAACGGGTTAATGTTGATTGGCCGACACTAGCACTTCCTCGTAATGACTCTACTAATGAAGATCCTACCAGAGGAATAGCTTCGGGTACGCCGGTTACAATTTTAACAGCCCAGTAGCCAATTTGATCCCAGGGGAGGGAATATCCAGTTACACCAAAAGAGACGGTTGATACAGCTAGAATAACCCCAGTAACCCAAGTCAATTCGCGAGGCTTTTTGAATCCCCCTGTAAGATAAACACAAAATACATGCAAAATCATCATCAAAACCATCATACTTGCTGACCACCGATGAACAGACCGAATCAGCCAACCAAAATTAACTTCAGTCATTGTATATTGAACTGAAGAGAAAGCTTCTGTAACAGTCGGGCGATGATAAAGGGTCATAGCAAAACCGGTGGCTACCTGAACCAAAAAGCGAGTCAGCGTAATTCCCCCTAAGCAATGAAATATGTTCACATGTGGAGGGACGTATTTACTAGTAATATCGTCAGCAATTGCCTGAATTTCTAGTCGCTCCTCGAACCAATCATATATCTTAGCGAGATAGGTAAGCCTTTTTAACTCCCTCTTCATAAACTGTACATGAGACTTTTTTCTCACACAGCTTAAGCAGAGATGTTTGAGCGTTGCCCATTCCATTAGTAGTTACTCAAGTGAAGGATTAAGAAACGACGGCAGACCCTCAACATCTTTTATTCATTGATGGAGGGAGAAGCAGCCCAGCCCCGGAAAAGTTGGAAATACATCTCACTTCGATCTCATGTTAGCTTTTACTTCTCAATTGAAAACAAGCGGTACTAGCGTCTTGGGAGATCTCTTAATCTTATCGACGTATCTACCCCCCCCCCCACCACCTAAAAAAAAAGGTGGGGGGGGGGGGGGGGGTAGATAACTGAATAGAGGTTACCTCGTTCTGATCTGATTTTTTTTGGCATCCACAAAACCTTAGATTTCCACTATACTTCGAGAAATTTTTTATAGGTAGGAGGACCTAACGGGCGATAGCCCCTCCATCAACCCGAACCCGGCATGGCTCCTTTTTCTATACCCGCGTTTTTTGGCAAACAATCGCAGCTGAAATGTACCTCGTCGGTGCGGTAGTTCTTTGATATAGCGCCGAGTTCGCAAGATCAGATAACAACTTTGTCACGAAATTTAAGTGGTAAATTGACGAAAATTAATCATAGTTTGAGATTTATAGCTAAATATTAATTTCTCGCGTTTCGGGTGACAATAACTCGACTACTGCCTGGCGAGATGCCAATAATCTATTAAGATAGAATCTGTTTAGATAAAAGATTTGTTATTTGCTGAACCAGATTAGTTGTGGCGAATCACACACCCATAGTATTGCCTTGTAAAAACATTTGAAGAAAAGTTTGCGCGATTTAACTACCTTTCTGATTTCTGTTGAGGTGTCCATCTGTGAACCCCCAGCCGTTGCTATTGCATTAGTGGGGTTCGGGGCTGTTCTACCAGCTAATTGGAATACCCTCCAATAAAACGGATGAGTTATAAATTTCCAAAATAGTAACTAGGAATATTGCGAATAAAGCCATGAAAAGCCCCATTAGGGGAGTAGTTCCCCAGCCAGGAGCAACCTTTCCGTATTCTGAATTAAGCGGCTTCAAAACCATTCCCAAGAAACTGATTCTGGGTTTACCTTTCGGGGTGTCACCAATAACTTTTGTAGCCGTAGAGCCTGCTCAATTGATTGAAATTTGTTGACTTTGTATACTATTATAGCAAGTAAAATGGAAACTACTTTTTTTCTGGGTTACATGGCAATGGAAACCGCAACTTCGGTCGCTATCTCTATATCCCGTTCACTCGTTAGCCTCACCGGTTACGCTTTGTATACCGCTTCCGGTCAACCTGCCGAAAATCTCAGAGATCCTTTTGAAGAGCATGAAGATTAGTTGGACTGGTAGACCTTCCTTCGCAAAAATGAAAAAGGAAGGTCTCTAATCAGCTTAATTTCCCTCAACAAAATTTATTTTTTGGGTAAAAGAAAATGAAATCGAAGGAAGCTTTTCATTTACCTTTGCTAGGTACTTTGGGGGGCTCCCGGAAGAAAATGGCAAAAAATATTATACCCAAAGTTGCTACCAACAAAAATGTGTAAACCAGTGCTTCCATGGATTCGGCCGTAATAGTGTATTTTAGAAATATCTCTCATACTAATTGAGCTGGAGGAAACTTTTAGTTCCTCAAAATTTAATGTTTTTCCCGCTTGACTTCAATGTATTCAAAACCATTCAATTCAATTAATTTTTTAAGTTTTGACAAAACAAATATTTATTTCGTAATTCAGTCAGTTTTTGTAACTAACTTGACGGAGATGTTGTTTCAATAGGATAAATAATAAAGGAGAAATCTTTTGAACAGCTTGTCTTTTAGTACTTGGATCCCCCAACTTTTGAAATGCCCCGAATTCAACTTGGGCATCTAAATCGGGGTCGATACCAGCAAAAACATCTCTGAACAAGGTTCTGGCACCATGCCAAATGTGACCGAAGAAGAAAATGAGGGCAAAAGTGGCGTGGCCGAAAGTGAACCAACCCCGTGGACTACTTCTAAAAACACCGTCTGATTTTAGAGTGGCACGATCAAATTCGAAGATTTCACCTAATTGGGCGCGTCTGGCGTATTTTTTCACTGTGGCGGGATCGCTGAAACTAGCACCGTTTAGTTCACCACCAAAGAATTCTACGGTTACACCGACTTGCTCGACGCTATATTTCGATTCTGCTCGTCGAAATGGTACATCAGCTCTCACAACGCCCTCGCCATCTACCAAGACTACGGGAAATGTTTCGAAAAAAGTTGGCATACGGCGTACAAAAAGTTCATGACCCTCCCTATCTTTGAAGACGGCATGTCCTAACCAACCAACAGCTATCCCATCTCCGTTGTCCATCGCACCTGCTCTGAACAATCCGCCTTTGGCGGGATTGTTACCAATATAGTCGTAGAAAGCTAATTTTTCTGGAATCTTTGACCAAGCTTGGGATAAACTTAGATTTTCGGTTTCACCTGATCGTATTCGTTTCTCTATTTCTTGTTGAAAATATCCCTGATCCCACTGGTAACGGGTAGGGCCAAATAATTCAATCGGAGTGGCGGCAGAGCCATACCACATGGTTCCGGAAACTACAAAAGCAGCGAAAAATACAGCAGCAATACTGCTAGATGACACGGTTTCGACATTTCCCATACGTAGAGCTTTATATAACCGTTGGGGAGGACGAACACTGAGGTGAAACAGACCTGCTAGTATACCTAAAACTCCCGCTGCTATGTGGTGCGAGGCTATTCCGCCCGGTGCAAATGGGTCGAAACCCTCGGCCCCCCAAGCTGGATCTACGGGTTCCACTTTTCCGGTTAATCCGTAAGGATCTGATATCCAAATGCCGGGACCAAACAAACCTGTTACGTGAAATGCTCCAAATGCGAAACAAAGTACTCCTGAAAGAAATAGGTGGATTCCAAATATTTTTGGTAAATCCAGGGATGGTTTTCCCGTACGATCGTCGCGAAATAGATCCAGGTCCCAATACACCCAGTGCCAGATAGCAGCTAGAAACAACAAACCAGATAGTATGATATGGGCCGCGGCTACTCCTTCGTAACTCCAGATACCCGCATCGGTTGCGGTATCCCCGGTGATGCTCCAGCCTCCCCACGACTTCGTTATTCCAATACGAGTCATAAATGGAATGACGAACATACCCTGTCTCCACATGGGATCAAGAACGGGATCCGATGGGTCAAAAACAGCTAATTCATATGAAGCCATTGAACCCGCCCAGCCAGAGACCAAAGCAGTATGCATCAGATGCACAGAAATCAGACGACCGGGATCATTTAATACGACGGTATGGACACGATACCAAGGCAAACCCGTGAGAAACCCCTTTCTTGGATATTGGAGATGAGTGACCACTACGTAACTTTCTTGCAATATAGGCTTGCATTATAAGTTCTAAATAGACGAGGTAGAAGTTGTTGTGTGGAATATACAAATCAATAATTTGGTTTGTGGCTGGAAGCAGTTATCGTCTCTTGTTTTACCTGCTTGTTTGCGCAAAATGCGTAGTAATATGAGATAAGCCGGTAGCTTTTCTTTCGGGAACATTTTCTCCCAGGAACAAATGCAGGCATGGATATTTTAGCATTTACGTACTTTACATAACAATGTAGAGATTGGTCCCATCAGAGTCTGTTAATATCTGCAAAGAAATAAAATTTCCTCCACCCACGTTGCCTCCGCTAAGCGTGTTATAATGCGACGTAAGCTCCTTTTCGGTTTGGCTTCTATGTCCCCAATTTGGAGGTAGTTACAATTTCCCTTGGTCGTTTTTACATGCCAATTGGTGTTCCAAAGGTACCCTTTCGTCTCCCCGGGGAAGAGGATGCGGCTCGGGTTGACGTATAGTGCGACTTGTCAGGTGCGTCGAGCCGTGCGGAACCCGTCTCCATAATCTCTCACCCGATTGATTTGTTTCTATCTCGCTTGGAACTGACTAGTCTATCAGTAATCAAATGCATGATAAAAATCTGTCAACAGGTTTGGTAGTCGTTAGAATCCATGGTTAGTTAGAATAAACAAATGGCTTAGGCTCCGGTTACTCAATCCTAGATATCAGTCGTAGCCGAAAAGACTATGAAACGAAAACCAGAAAAGAAAAAAAAAAGATTTAAATAGATTTCCTTGTGAATATGTTATATGAAATGTGGGAATAAATTTAGGGGAAGTAAAACTATTTGTTCCATATGTGCAAATGGCGGTCGGAACCCCACAACCTCCGGGGTAGAAGATGAACCTAAAGACTCTTTACATCAAACGGACTTAGTCACGAACGAAAATGCACTGGTGCAAGGGGAAAAAGTTAATACGCTGAGCTGAATTCACCGATCAACAGTTACAAAGTGGTTCAGAATGTGCGAAAGCTGGGCCAAACAAACTTGAACCAGGAGTGCTTATGTGGGTAGGAGCAAAAACATCGGAAAGAAAAAAGAGTTTTTTATTACATCCATTTTACGTGAAAGCTGTCAGAGCCGTATGTATTTAACGATACCTATACGGTTCTAAGGGGGGGGGGGCGGCAGAACGCGCGTCGCAGAAACCTATCCCAATCAACCGGCTTTATCGGGAGAGACTTCCTTTTCTAGGTCAACAGGTCGATGACGAAATTGCCAATCAACTTATTGGTATCATGATGTATCTAAATGGAGAAGATCAAGCGAAAGATATGTACTTGTATGTAAATTCACCTGGTGGGGCGGTATTAGCTGGAACATCTGCTTATGATGCAACGCAATTTGTCGTACCAGATGTACATACTATTTGCATGGGACTAGCTGCTTCAATGGGATCTTTCATTTTGGCTGGGGGAGAAATTACCAGACGTATAGCACTGCCTCACGCTTCGCGCCAATGATTTGTGCGGATTAGAACTTTGCCTTCGCCTAGCTGGGGTAACAATAGCATGGCAATTACTACTTGGCAATTTCTCCTAGAAACACCCAACTATGAAAAAATGAAATGCCGAGGAGGTAAAGTGAATCAAAATAAATTTTTTGACTTGTAGTAGATTCATTATGGATCGGAATCGATATATCCTAGCGTCATAAATTGCATGAAATGTCGAATCTACATAAATTTAGAAACTTCAATTTTTTTTTTATTTACAAAAACGAAACATCAAGTTTTTAAAGAATTGAGCGATGCCAATTTCGTTGTCCATCGAGAGTATATATAGCAAACTCTGGGATTGCTGACGCGTCACAGTGACAGAACCATCATAATACGTCTGAAAGAAAGGGTGGTATGATCCCTCAATACTCTTTTCATAGTATTGTAAAGAGAAGAGGCTTTATGATGAAGTAAATTGAGACAGGGAGTTAATGTTTAACTACCAATTTGAACAGACTCTGCTGTTCTACTTCGAACAGATTCTGCTGCTCCGCCAGAAGTATAGCCGTATGCAAAAGAATTTGCTTCTTGCTTGTACGGTTGAACTTAATCAGAGTCATATAATTAGGGTAATGATTCATCAACCAGCTAGTTCGTATTATGACGGACAAGCAGGGGAATGTGTTGTGGAAGCAGAAGAAGCATTGAAACTCCGCGATTGCATAACCAAAGTCTACGCCCAAAGAACTGGTAAACCTTTATGGGTTATTTCTGAAGACATGGAGAGAGACGTTTTTCTGTCAGCGGAAGAAGCCCAGGATTACGGCGTCGCGGACCTCGTAGCGTTAGAAAACGCGTCGGCTTAGAAATTCGACGAGTAGAAAGTAACTGAGGCTTACGTACGGAGAAAGATTTAATTTATCTCACTCGAAAACTTTTTTCCTGTAGTTTCACGCTTATTCGTTCAGCCAGCTACTAACCCATCCATTGATAAAGAAAAAAAAACAAATTTTCGAAGTTTATTTTCGTACTTTAAACAAAAGAATACTGCAAAGACTCATTGCTAGATACCAAAATGTAGCAAGTTTTCCCAAATGGTTGATAATTTTTCAAACCGAATAAAATCTCTGCGTCTTTGAACGTGCCAACAAATCAGCAACTTATTAGAAAAGCAAGGCAACGGTTGAGGAGTGGGACAAAATCCCCCGCTCTTCGGGGATGCCCCCAACGGAGAGGAGTGTGTACCAGGGTGTATGTGTGACCTGTTCGGATCGGAAACCTCAAAAAACAAAGGGTTGATTTTGTGAGATAATCCCCTGAATGAAATGAGATAGAGGTAAATCCATAATCCATCTGTTTCGATGAGAAATGGGAATTCGTGGTTTAAGTCGGTGCAAATCCGATCGTTTTGGTTTGAGATGACAAGAACCAATCGATGATAATAAAGTTAAGTTATTAAGCGAAGCCAAGCGAATGATATCAACTTTTACACCTTCTTCGCCAATTCCCTTGCAATGGCAATAAATACGGGTCAGCTATTCCGCTAATCTCCAGCGTAAAATACCGTTACTATACATATGCTTCCCTCTGAGACAAGTTAAGAAATGGAAGTGAGAAAGCCCAGCTTAATGGGATGAGTTAATTATTGGGGATCATGCGACCCGCCAACAGCAATTTTGCTTTCCTTATCTTCGGAAAATCCTAGGCTCCGGTATATAGGGGGGACCCGGCTGCCGTAATAAATTGACCACGGAAACATCGGAATCCAAGGTATCTCCAGCACAATGTAATGCTTACCGGCAGATAAGCGTATGCAGGCAGGGTATCCACCCCGTGCAGGAGTATTTGCGGGAGGGAAAGTCGGAGTAGCAAAAGCCGCCGGAATCTCCATTTATTACATCAGATAAAAAGGACGGGAATTCGTCACAACCGGCAAATTTGCCGAAAATTATAAAGCAACTACCCACGACCTCGAGTTGAAGGGTGGGGTATGTGACCGGACATAGTGCAATTAAATGCTAAGTATATCTTTGGGATCTTCATCTCTTCAGAGCGATACGTTTCAGTACAACACAGCCAAGGTATTTCCCTAAATTGATATTTTCATATTGATATATCTAAAAGAGAGATTTTGAAGAGAAAAAATTTTTGAGGGAATAGTTGGGCCCAAGAATAGAAATAATAAATGGATTTCTCAGACGAAAATATGATTTTCGATAAGGCTATACTTACAACGACCAGAGTAAAACGGGGATCTATAGCTCGTAGATGTCGCAAGGACATTCTCGATTTTGCATCCGGGTTTCGGGGAGCTCATTCGAGATTATTTAGAACAGCGAACCAGCAGGAGAAAAGGGCATTAGCTTGTGCTTACGTAGATAGAAACAGCCGAAAAAGAAAATTTCGTCGTTTGTGGATCGCTCGGATTAATGCAGCAGCGCGAAAAAATGGAATTACCTACAGTTCGATGATTCACAATTTATCTGGGAATCAAGTTTTTTCAAATCGCAAGATACTCGCGCAAGTAGCTACTCCAGATGCTTACTGTTCCTCCAGACCCATACGAAAAATTAGTAGCGATAAAGGTTGACATGTGGCGGTAAGCCTCTCCGGATTAAACGGAGAGGCCAAAATAGGGGACGGGTTAATCTGCGGATCTATTGCAAGGAGAAATAAAGAAGAAGAAACATACGGAAGGGCAGACTATCTTTCTAGACATCAGTTTGCTTCGACTTAAAAACATTCGATAGCATTTTTTCGCGGGATATTTTAAGTTGCCAAATTGAAAAATCTCCCAAAAGGCAATTTCACGAAATTAGCTAATTTTCATTATTTGAAAAGGGTAGCAAGGCCAAAATACGGGCTCTCTTTATAGCGAGAGCTACCGAACGCTGTTGCTTGGATGTTAATCTATTCATCCGTCTCGATAGGATTCTTCCCTGCTCACTGACGAATCGACGAAGTAGGCTGGTATTTTTGTAATCAACAGTTTCATCGGAGCGAATAGATGGGGAACGTCTACGGAGAGATCGTTTAATTTTATTCGTGATATTTTTTTGTGACTATCAATACAAATTAAAATTGATTACTTACCAATTAATTAAAATTATCAATTATTTCTTCAATTCTTTATGGTAAGTGTGTTTATGGCAACAAACGCAAAACTTTTTTGATTCCAACCGAGTAGGTGTGTTACGGCGATTCTTACGTGTAGTGTATCGAGAAATACCCGTGGATTTTTCGCCAGCCCCTCTGCAAGTACAGATTGTACATGCCAAACCAGTGGTTACCCTCGCATCTTTACTTTTGGTCATAAAATTGATCACGTCATAATGAGATAAGTTTTTTTTTTAGGAGGAGGGTCACAAGTAGATCCAAATGTGTTTGATCGGACTACTTGCAAAGTTTCAACAATAAATTTTAAAATTTAGTTACCACCACCACCTTCCCATCAATGACTTGGTTATGTGCTATTCGCCTTGCGAGACATAAATCTATCCAATTTTTTTGCTTCGTCTCACCCCTCCGTAGTTAGTTGTTTGGATCAGAGAAACGGAAATAATAAAGCGTCTGGGAAAAAGCGATTAACTTCTATTAACGAACCGGCTAACAGGCCAAACCATATTGCAGCTACGACAGGAGCCGTGGAAAGGTATATCTTCACATGTTGCATTAAAAATCCTCCTTTTTTTTTTTAGATTTCCCCACCTCTTAGTCTTTATTTCCTTTTTACTTTTTTATCTTACTTCAAAAAAAAAAACCAAAAATTTACAACCTATGAATCAGTTTTTCTGAAAGAAAAACTGATAACTTTGGAGTGCTCCAATTTGGCGGTGCCTAGGACATTAATGAGAAATAAGTAAGGAGAAAGAGGAGTAAGAATTAAACGGAGTGATAAGAGACAACTTTCTATCAATATCTATCGAGAGATAAATTTTTCTCTTACTGGTAGCCGGTGTATATAGCTACCTGCTATAATAGGTAAAGTAGTGTCGGATCGATGATACCTGTTAAGAATCGATATTAATAGGGATGTAGCGCAGCTCGGTAGCGTGTTTGTTTTGGGTACAAAATGTCGCAGGTTCAAATCCCGTCATCCCTATTTTCGATCCGTACACCCAGCTTTGAGGATAGGACTTCCCGCGTCACCAAAATCTCCTCTTATTAAGAGGAAGGAGTATCCAACTTCTACCCCCCCCCCAGAGTCAAGAGGAAAGCTGCACCATATATATTTTTCGGGTAAAAAAATGACCCCGGGAAATAAAGGACGCCCTTAGTTCAGCCCGGTAGAATGCGGGTCTCCAAAACCCGATGTCGTAGGTTCGAATCCTACAGGGCGTGCCTACTATCACCTACCCGGAGATTACTTAATGCAACTAGTAAGTGTCGAATAAAAAATACTTAAAAAAAGTGAGGCTAGCAGAATTGTTGCCGCTGAAGCAGCCTCTACTGTATGTTTTTCATATAGACAAATATTTTTGGGGAAATGTTGGAAATGATGAAATAATGGGAAATGAAAAAGAAAAAAATATTTTTAGATAAATATTTTCAAACCTTTCTTATAAATCAACGTCTCCTTCTGATGTTTCAGATGCGGCAATTGTCAGATATTTACCGAATATCTAGTTGATCACCGCGTCGATATTGCGAGTATGCCGTTACAAATAATCCAGCTAGGGTTATCGGAATCGAACCCGGCACAATTCCCGATAGTGATGCTTCAACCATTCTAGTTTATATTTCTTTGATGTAAATACCTACCAAACTTACCGAAGTCGAATTTCGCGTCAACCAAAAGGTAATTGGTAAGTACAATGAATTATTAGGCGCCGACGGGGCCCCTTTTCTTGTTATTGCCCCCCCTCTCCTTTCCCTATATCTAGATTCTATATTGTAATAGCAAGTCACGGAATCTGAATCTTGTTCAATCCAACAAATAAAACTAGGGTCAGAGTTGATACAGACGTCAAAAAGGCGAAGTAGCTTAATAGGGTGAGCATAAATTTGAATACCAAATTATCTAACAGATGGATTAGTATACGATTCCTCTGAGTAGTTTATCACCCGAACCTGCTGAATCAAAGTTGTTTACTTAAATTTGCTAAGTCGGGGTTGATTAGTCCCATTTAATTTCTTGGAGTGATCTAAACCTACTGATTCAGTTTATTTGGTACAATTACGTCTCACTACCGTAATATGTGAGGTAGGCAACCAGAAAGTACCTCTCGGTTGTTAATTAATCGGTTAGTAGTTGCTGAAGAAGTCTTACCCTTTTTCGGGGACTGTCCCCATTTTTACCGTAACGACTACCTTTTCGACCTACTAGTAGGCGTAGTCAAATTTGGTAATTGCCCGGACATGCCGAGAGAGGAGGGCGGGCTGGGAAACGGAGCAGTGGGAGAGGCCCCCGCGCCCGCAAACCGCCGCACGGGCCTGAAGTCGGCCGAGGCTTTCTAGTCGGTTTGGCCTAAGTGTAGGTAACCACTCGCCAGAAATTTCGTAAGTGTCAAACACTTTACTTTGAAGAGCGAGTAACCTTGCCGCATCAAAGGCCGACTAGCTATACTGAACCAGTATATTTTGGATATACCCTGGGTATAGTAGTGACATTATAATTTGAGTCAGTTCCCGTTTGAAAAGGTTTGCTGGTGGATCTTGCATCTTTCACCTCCCTTCTTCTTCGGGAAACAAGCCTCTCCAGTATTATGAGATAGATATAGATAGATACGGAGCTGAACATGTCTGGGAACACAGGAGAACGCCCCTTTGCCGACATCATTACTAGTATTTGATACTGGGTCATCCACAGCATTACTATACCCTCCCCGTTTATTGCAGGCTGGCCATCTGTCAGTACAGGTTTAGCTTACGATGTTTTCGGAAGCCCCCGACCAAACGAATATTTTCCAGGGAATCGACAAGAAGTTCCCTTGGTAACTGGCCGTTTTGATTCGCTGGAACAAGTCGACGCATTCACCAAATTCTTTTAGGAGAAACTAATGGCTTTAGATAAAACTTATCCGATTTTCACTGTTAGGTGGTTAGCCGTTCACGGCTTAGCTGTACCTACAGTTTTCTTTTTGGGATCCATATCAGCCATGCAATTCATTCAAAGATAGTTTTTAGTGAGCTCTGAATCTACGACACAACCGAATCCAAATAAACAGAGTGTAGAATTGAATCGTACAAGCCTTTATCGGGGATTATTACCGATTTTCGTACTTGCCGTTCCATTTTCTAATTACTTTTTTAATTAGAGACTAAAAAGAATTGTCTAAAAAAGATCGAGATCCTAATTATTTGTGACTGTTCATGTCTCGAGTCGAGGCTGGATGATGACGCCAAAAAAGTAGGGGGTAGGGAGGTGGCGCAGATGACAAATACCACTGGAAGGATTCCCTTGTGGTTGGTAGGTACTGTAGCCGGTACACTTGTGATAGGTTCGCTAGGCATATCCTCTTACGGGGCTTACTCGGGGTTGGGGTCGTCTCCTCGATAATAATTGCCATTTAATCGATAAAATTTCGCCGAATTTTAAAAGCGGAGTCTCCTTCTTTTCTTCTCTTTCTACCTAAAGAAGGAGAAGAAAAAGCGGTTCAATTCAAATTCAGTATATCTTTATTTAGTTAAATGAAGACGAAATAGTTTTATGTAAAACTGTATTTGATTCGTCGACCGGACGTAGTAATGCTCGGTTTCATCGATCCTATAGCTCTGCGACGCTTCTTTCGAGTAGATGGGTCGATCGATTCTTTTCCGTCTAAAGAATCGATCGAGGCTAAATGTTAAAATGTAATGACTAGAATAAATAGTTTTTATTATTTACTTACTTTTAAAAATCATTAACTTTATTTAAATAAAAAAAACTTAATGTCGCAGTTTAGAATTAGAGGAGGGGTCCCAGTTCGGGAGGGAGAACTACTTTGGTATAATCGGATCAATCAATAGATTTTCGGACACAATTTCTATTTTAACAAACTAACAAGTGAAGTTTTTTTTTTATTTACTTCTATCCGGCAGCAATCTTCGCAACTGCAACTAGTCCTACCCATATGTGTGATCTACCTACCTACCCGACGTTGCTTCTTTCGTGCCTCAGTTCAGACTTGATAGAGTCCAACTAGGGAACTGGTCGGTAAAGAAGTCAGCCAATTGCGCCAGAGAATACGTGTGGATAATGTCGATGGTGTCGACGTCCCCGACACCATCGACAAAGCCGAAGTCAACATGATCAACAGTCTCCATGCGGCGATCAAATCATTAACCAACAAATAAGGAGAGACAGATGAAGATTTCTTTTCCCACACGTAGTTATCAGTCGGGTTATTTAGACACAGGGAGATAGCAAGGAATGAAAGGGGTAGGCAATCAGAAATTCATTTCTGCCAACTGCACTTTTTCAAACTGTTTTTTCTTGAGCACGAGGAAAATTTGTGCCAAGACAACCGATGCAAAAAAAGCTATAAGACCCTGAATCCGCGACGGGTCTTGGAGTACGATTTCGACTTCTCCCTGACCGAATCCGCCAACATTGGGGTTATTCGTCAACGGCTGATCAGCCTTAACAAACTCACCTTCTGAAACGATGAGCTCGAGGCCGGGGGGGATGGTATCGGTTGCTTCACGACCCTCGGATGACTCTTCGATAGTTATTTCGTATCCACCCCTTCCTTCTTTACGAACAACCCTCTCTATTTTTCCCGTTACTGAAGCGGCATAGACCGTATTGTTGCTTTTGCTTCCATCTGGGTATATTTGTCCCCTCCCTCTATTCCCCCCGACATAGATGGGGTATTTCAGGAAATGAGCCTCTTTGTCAGTACTAGGGTCCGGTGAGATAATTGGAAATACGATTTCGCTGTATAATTTACCCGGTACTGGTCCTACCACGATTATATTATCTCTGCCGGGACGGTAACTCTGAAACGATAATTTCCCCAGCTTCTCTCTTATTTCGGCTGGAATGCGATTAGAGGGGGCCAATTTGAATCCCTCCGGTAGAATGAGGACAGCGCCAACATTCAATCCTCCTTTTTTCCCATTTGCAAGTACTTATTTTATCTACGTATCATAGGGAATCTTAACAACTGCTTCAAATACAGTATCGGGAAGAACAGATTGCGGGGCCTCAATATCCACAGATTTCTTGGCTAGGTGGCAATTGGCGCACACAATACGCCCCGTAGCTTCTCGGGGATTCTCATAATTCTGTTGCGCAAGAATCGGATATGCATTTGATACAGATGAACAGTTTAATTCACCGAAACCGATCGATACTATAAGTGACAGAATCCAACACTTTTTCATCCAGTTATTCGTAATTCTTCTTTGCATAGGTTGATGATTAGTCTCAAGTCTTTGTACAAACGGGTCACGCGTTAACGCCGTTTGGTAACAAATAAATTTCCCTTGTTCCAACTCTTTCCCCCTTTATGATCTATCGATCATTATTAGCAGATAATGAACGAGGGGGGTACAAATAATCCAAATGGGTGAACTAGTCTAGCCTGCTAGATGCAAATTTGGTGAAGTGGCCGTCACCCACTCATTGTATGATAAGTTGCTACAATTGAGGGAGATGTGCGATTTAAGTGACGAAAAATCCAATATTTGGATACTGTATCTAAAATAACTGGAAAGGTTGAGACAAGGCAAGAAATTACATATTTGCCAGGAATTAACCCAAAATGTTCGAAGAAGGAGCCTATGACTATTTCCCAACCATGGGGTGAGTGGAACCCTATACATAAATCAGTTAGTGAAAGAATGGAAAACGCTTTCATCGTGTCATTCAAACTATAAAATGACTCCTGAATCCGGGAATTTGAAACTACAAGTCTCTTTCGACCCATTATAAACAATAAAGCTGGGATGGTAATACTAATTAAATCGGTTACTAGCTGCAGCAGTAGCTGAATATTCAGTTCGTTATACATTATTGCTAATTGGGTAGTCTCGTCATATGCATTTGCATCATAATTTTGCAACTGCGTATCTGCCAGATGTTCAGTCACGTCGTCTAACCAGAGCAATGCTTCTACTTCTCGGAGCTGCTTTAGGGCTTTTTCCTCTTGGAAGGGGTTGATAAATATATGGGTCTGAGTAATGTTCCACCAACCCCTAACCCAAGACTCTAAAAACCAATTTCTGAAACTGATTGGAATGATGAGGGGGAGAAGCAGAAAACACCCAACAGATTGAAGGGAAACTAATGCTTGGTTCTTAGCTGAGTCGAAGTCATTATGTACTAACAAACTTGATTGACTTGTCAATTCCGCCCCGAACCTAGATAAAGTGCGAGTCAGAGATCGAGGCACTAAACTAATTGACTCATAAGCCGACGTAAAATTTGCTGATTCGTAATTAAATGATTTTTCAGTCACTTTTTCGGTAGTTTGAAATGGGAAAAAGTTTATGGAACAACGTGCTCTCTTAGCATCAAACTCATTTGAAGTCGCCTCAATCCAAGCTAATTTCCTATTTATTTTTTCTACATTATTCAACTTGTAAAAGACACATCGTTTTGAAAGAGAAAAGTCATTTCCCCGTTTATCTTGTGAGAAACTAACTACTTTTCCCCGTTTATTAACCGTTTCGTCATTCGTGTAACAATTTCGTCGAGATTTTAAAGATATATCTTGGAAAAATGAAGTATTTGGAAGGTTCGGCAAAAACATATTCAAATAACTTTTTGCCGGAAAATTGTTTGCGCAACGGCATCCAATTGGAAACAATCCAAGTAGCTTTGTCCCAAAACTAAATCTCAGATCTTTTTGCATTCCCAAAATAGATATGCTAAATCTGTGCTCTAAGAGACTGCAATATATTAGATATCTAGATTTCTTTGATACCGTGTTTGTGGGCGCTGTCGTGGCCCGCGACAACCCCTCCGATGTTGAAGGGGATGATTCTATTCGCATGAAAAGCGAGGAGTCGTTTATTAAGGCCTGTAGTTGCTTACTAGCCTCATAAGCTCTATCCGGGGAACGATGTGGGGTACTAAAAAGCCGTCGAAGAATTTTTTGCTTCCAGTAATGTAGTCGCATATATTAACTGTAACTATCTATCAATCAGTCGGAGGAAATAAGCAAAGTACGAGACTAATCATATAAATTATTGTAATTAGGATATCCATTTTTTGAATTCTTCTCCTTCAAAGTTTTTATCTTCGTAGTTCGAGTAGTCTTGCTTTTTTCTGCAAATCATCCATTTGTGAAATTTGGTAACTTTTAAAAACCTTCAATCGATACACGCGGAAAACGAGCGGGTTCGGCGGCTTTTTCTTCCATATCTCCTAAGGTTGAACCTTCACCGATCCTAGTTAGTGGGATATTTCGCCGACCCCTTACTTTCAAGTAGAGAATCCGACGTGGATAAAAGCCTTCCCTACTTTCCAATCCAACAGCTTCCACATCTTTCAGTACAAGTCGAATGTGGATGCGACGATTCTTTCCGGGAAAGCCCCACCGAAAGATTGAAGAAAATCCTTCTCGCTTGTCAAACAAGTTGTATCCGCCCCCCACGTCCCGAAACGCGGTACACCACAGATACAGCCCGAGAAAGAGGCCTGCAATCCCGTAGAAACACATTACAACACCCTGCGGGATAAAAACGATATGTTCGGATGAAAGGACGGGGATCAGATCTTCCCCGACGCAGCTAGAAAACCCCACCAGTAGAAAACCTGTTGCGCCACAAACAAGGATACAGGCCCAACATGAATTTGCAAATGTACGGGAGCCTTTTACAAAATCTACTTGAATCCATTTGGAGCGACAATTCATTACTATTTCCTCACAGATTGCATAATAAAAGGATTAGCCGTTTTGTCATCAATTTTGCCCCCTCCCCTATTTTTTTACCAATCCATTAATTCCGCTTGTTTCTGATCCATTCGCATTTAATACTAGTAACGAAGTACCAAACTAGGGTTCAAGCATATCATATAGAATGGGGTAGTTATCTACATGTATCTCATTCTAGGAACAAATAATCAATCTATATCTCATTCCTCTATGAAATGAGAATGAGACATAGATTGATTGGAGCAGCATTCTTCCCTGATTTTCTCGGGACAAGGAGAACTACCGAGAAAGAGGGAATTCCTTTTGATTAAACATTAGCTGAGACTAAATTTTGAATTCAATTGGTGTCAAAAAGTCACCGAGCGGTTTGCTACATCTCCAAGAAGCAAAAAAAGGAAGAAGTTATAGGATTTCATCCCGCTCTATGTATAGAAATGAAATAGCCGTTGTAACTGCTGGAAACACCAAACCGACTAGGGGTACAAAAATAGAGGGTAGATAAGATGCTGCCATGATAAAATTACCTCAACTACAATAAAGAAAAGAAGAAATTTATTTATACAACAATATATCTCTGTTTCACTCTTCTTTCTAATATCTAATGATATTGCTTTTGTTCTGTAAAGGAAAGGGGTTTCCAGGCTCCCAGCGAAATAATCTGATTTGGATTTTTCATTTTATGGGGTTTATCGGAGAGGAGGCGAGTACATCGACACCAAGAGATCCAACAAATTTTTCGTTGCATGAGGAAGAAGAAGCAAAGATTCTTTTCCACTGATCAAAACATTTATTGGAAGAGGATAAGACGTGGTTTATTTAGAAATACAAGAAATAAAATCCGGAACGAATTCAATTTTTTTTACAAGGAGCTGATGAATAAAGCTCGGATATTTCGCCCAAAACACCCTTCGGGAGATTACGTGGAACGATCAAATCGAGTAGCCCATTATCGAATAAAGACTCAGCTGCTTGAAAGCCATCAGGTATCTTTTGACGCAATGTTTATTCAATTACCCTTTTACCGGCGAATGCTATATACGCTTTGGACTCGGCAATAATTATATCTCCCAACATGCCGAAGCTGGCAGTGACACCCCCCGTAGTTGGATAGGTAAGAATCGATATATGAAGTAACTTTTTTTGAATTTGGTGAATTTGCAAGACGGAGGAGATTTTAGCCATTTGCATCAAGCTTAGCGTTCCTTCCTGCGTACGCGCTCCCCCAGAAGCACAGATTAAGACCAACGGCGAAGATTTGTCCGTGGCATATTCGATTAAGCGAGTAATCTTTTCACCTACAACGGAACCCATACTTCCCCCCATGAAGTGGAAGTCCATAACACCAAGTGCAATAAGTTCTCCACTTAGATACCCTATACCTGTTTGAACAGCGTCGGTTAAACCCGTTTTTTCCTGAGAAACAGCTATACGATTCTGGTGAGAATCCTCGTCGGAGAAATCTAAAACATCTTTTGCAGTCATGTCTTCATCCATGGGAATCCATGTGTTGCGATCAATCAGAAGTTCGATCCTTTCCATACTATTCATTGAAAGATGATAACCGCGTTCTTCACGAACACTTCTATTCTGTTTCAAAAATTTCACATAAAGCATGTTTCCGCAGTTGTCGCATCGAGCCCATAATCCTCTATTCGTGTTAACACTTATTCGCTTCTCTCTTTCTTTTTCAGTTGAGATAGAGCCTCTCGTAGCTTCCTCGGGGAAAGCTCCAATCAATCCACCAAATTTGCGCCTATCTTCGAACCAATTTATTACGGACGTAAAAATCTCCTCATCTGTTGCTTCCCTTTAGATTAGATCGTGAAAAAGAGATAAATTTCAAATAGATTTTCTGTGATGTGACAAATTTTTTCCGCAACTTAAGTAGGTATCAGCAAATAAGGACCAAATTCAAGTTTATTGACCCGACAAATAATTGGCAATTGACTAGTTATCTATTAAATCAATCATATTGTAGATATTCAATCCCTATTATCCAACGAAGCAAACAAAGCAATATGCTGCGAAACTAAACATGATAAAGGTGCCTCTATTTCTAATAAAGTGTCGAGTTTAACTTTAGACTACCCGTTTTTTGTATCTCGTAATTTTTGAATGCAGGTTGGTAGGGATTCGAACCCTTGGATTCACATTTCAAGACTATGTGCCTCTCAGTTTCCATCATTGATTAACCAACCTCAAAATGTATTGCATATTAGAAGTATAGGGAAAGTTAACTCTTTCCCGATACTCCCGGTATATCTGGTAGCTGCTGTGGAACAGATGCCAATAGTAAATAGCTACGGAAATTCAAATCTATCTACAACACATCAATTGTGTCAAATTCAAACTTGATTGCTTTCCATATTTCGCATGCGGCAGCCAATTCTGGACTCCACTTACTAGCTTCACGAATAATATCATTACCTTCACGAGCGAGATCACGGCCCTCATTGCGAGCCTGTACGCAAGCTTCTAATGCGACTCGGTTGGCTACCGCACCGGGTGCATTTCCCCAAGGATGTCCCAAGGTTCCTCCGCCGAACTGTAAGACGGAGTCATCCCCAAAGATTTCGGTTAGGGCGGGCATGTGCCAGACGTGGATACCCCCCGAAGCTACGGGGAGTACACCCGGCATAGATACCCAATCTTGCGTAAAATATATACCACGGCTACGGTCTTTCTCGATGTAATCGTCGCGAAGTAAATCAACGAAACCCAAGGTGACGTCTCGTTCTCCTTCTAATTTGCCTACTACAGTTCCGGCGTGTACATGATCCCCACCGGACAGGCGTAATGCTTTGGCCAGTACACGAAAATGCATACCGTGATTTCGTTGCCTATCAATCACAGCATGCATCGCACGGTGAATATGGAGAAGCAGTCCGTTGTCTCTGCAGTAAAAAGCTAAGCTGGTATTCGCGGTAAACCCCCCGGTCAGATAGTCATGCATGACTATTGGTGCACCCAACTCCCTAGCAAAGACAGCTCTCTTCAACATTTCTTCACACGTACCTGCAGTAGCATTTAAGTAGTGCCCCTTGATTTCGCCTGTTTCAGCCTGGGATTTGAAAAGAGCTTCTGCTACAAATAAGAAGCGATCTCTCCAACGCATGAATGGCTGGGAATTTACGTTTTCATCATCCTTCGTAAAATCAAGTCCACCACGAAGGCATTCATAGACGGCTCTACCATAATTCTTAGCAGACAGACCTAATTTTGGTTTGATTGTACATCCCAATAAGGGACGTCCATATTTGTTCAGTTTATCCCTTTCGACCTGAATGCCGTGCGGTGGTCCAATGAAAGTTTTAGAATAAGCAGGAGGAACTCGAATGTCTTCTAAGCGTAGAGCGCGTAGAGCCTTAAATCCAAAAACATTACCTACGATGGAGGTGAACAAGTTGGTGACAGAACCTTCTTCGAATAGATCCAAAGGATAAGCTACATATGCGATATACTGGTTTTCTTCTCCAGCGACAGGTTCAATATCATAGCATCGACCCTTGTAACGGTCAAGGCTGGTCAACCCGTCTGTCCATACAGTGGTCCACGTACCCGTTGAGGATTCCGCAGCTACCGCAGCTCCGGCCTCCTCAGCTGGTACTCCGGGTTGTGGGGTCATCCGGAAGGCTGCTAAGATATCGGTATCTTTGGTCTTGTATTCGGGGGTGTAATAGCTCAATCGATAATCTCTGACACCAGCTTTGAATCCAACACCTGCTTTAGTCTCCGTTTGTGGTGACATGGGTTTGTTCCTCCCTACGACTAAATTAGTAAATCTTGCAAAGATGAGATCTGCTCGGCATGGGTGGAGTATTTCGATGTAAAACGCGAGGTGGATATAGTTCAACCTGCGCACGATACTTATACCTGTCGAAACTCCATTTCAAGCATAGAACATTATTATTTTATACCGCGTCTCACGCGGGGTGCAACTAATCAACCTGTTTTCTCGCAAAAACTGCTTAAGAAGCAGCATCCTGCCTCATCCCAACACATTGACTCGGGAATCTCTTCATGGTTAGACTGGTCGATAGAATACGAACTAAATACTAAATAATTGCCTATCCCTCGCGTTTAGTGGTCAATCTGTTTTGAAGAAGGAGAGAACGCGTACCCCAAAAATGAATATTCAACGAATGAATAGGGCACAGATTTCATCAGTCCCTCAATCGTATACAAAACGAAGAAGAAATATGCTTCATCTGCGGTTTATACCCCCATTTTATTTATCTATAGCTACATCTGTGAAACAAATTTAAACAAAGGGGAGCGGGTGAGAAAGGAGCAATTGACTCCCTTTTTCCTATTGACCACTCCACGGTGAAATACCACATATTTCTATCGATTCAGTAATCAGATAAAGATAATACACCGAAATAGTATAGTTATGAAAACCGGTTCTCTCTCTTTCGAAATTTCTGAATTGGTGGAAAAAAACGTGGGCTATATCACTCAAATCATTGGACCAGTGTTGGACGTGGCTTCCTCGCCGGGGAAAATGCCCAAAATTTATAACTCATTAATAGTCAAGGGACAAAATCCAGCAGGTCAAGAGATTAACGTTACTTGCGAAGTCCAACAATTATTAGGTAATAATGAAGTAAGAGCTGTAGCTATGAGTGCCACAGACGGTTTGATGAGAGGTATGGGTGCCGTTGACACGGGAGCCCCCCTTAGTGTTCCCGTTGGTGAAACTACTCTTGGACGAATATCCAATGTCCTGGGCGAACCCGTAGATAATTTGGGTCCTGTGCAAAGTAGTACTACATTTCCGATTCACAGGTCCGCCCCGGCATTTACCCAGTTGGATACGAAATTATCGATTTTTGAAACAGGTATAAAAGTTGTGGATCTCTTGGCTCCGTATCGTAGAGGCGGAAAAATCGGGTTATTTGGTGGGGCTGGAGTTGGAAAGACGGTTCTAATTACGGAATCAATTAACAATATTGCGAAAGCTCATGGAGGTGTATCCGTATCTGGCGGGGTGGGAGAACGTACGCGTGAAGGTAATGACCTTTACATGGAAATGAAAGAATCAAGAGTTATTAATGAACAAAATATTTCGGAATCGAAAGTGGCTCTGGTTTATGGTCAGATGAATGAACCACCGGGAGCTCGTATGAGAGTTGGCTCAACTGCTCCAACAATGGCGGAATACTTTCGAGATGTTAACAAGCAAGATGTACTCTTATTTATTGACAATATTTTTCGCTTCGTCCAGGCGGGATCGGAGGTCTCGGCATTATTAGGTAGGATGCCTTCCGCCGTGGGTTATCAACCGACCCTTGGCACAGAAATGGGATCACTGCAAGAGAGAATTACTTCCACCAAGGAGGGATCAATAACTTCCATTCAAGCTGTTTACGTCCCTGCGGATGATTTGACTGACCCGGCTCCCGCCACGACATCTGCACACTTAGACGCCACTACCGTGCTTTCAAGGGGATTAGCAGCAAAGGGTATTTATCCAGCTGTAGACCCGCTGGATTCGACCTCGACTATGTTACAGCCTTGGATTGTGGGTGAGGAGCATTATGACACCGCACAGGGAGTTAAGCAGACTTTGCAACGTTACAAGGAACTTCAAGATATTATAGCTATTCTCGGACTAGACGAGTTATCCGAAGAAGATCGCCTGACGGTAGCTAGGGCTCGAAAAATAGAACGTCTCTTATCGCAACCCTTTTTCGTAGCAGAAGTTTTCACCGGTTCCCCGGGTAAATACGTCAGTTTATCAGAAACCATTAAGGGATTTCAAATGATTCTTCCTGGAGAGTTGGACAATCTACCTGAACAAGCTTTTTACTTAGTTGGCAATACCGATGAAGCAGCTGCAAAAGCTGTGGCTTTACAGGCGGAGGGTCAATAAAAGGGATGGTATCGAATCCTCGCGTAATGGCCCCTAACCGAATAGTTTGGAATTCCGAGGTTTGGGAAATCATTTCATCCACCAATAGTGGTCAAGTTGGTATACTACCCAACCACGCGCCGCTTCTTACAGCTTTGGATATGGGAGTTTCGAAAATACGTCATGATGGGCAGTGGTCTGCAATGGCGCTGATGGGCGGCTTTGCCATGATAGATAACAATCGGGTAACAATATTAGTTAACGAGGCAGAAAGAGCTACCGAAATTGATCCCGACGAAGCTCGAAGAACTTTTCAGATGGCTCAAGCTGACTCAGTTAAGGCAGAAGGCAAGAAAAAATTAATAGAAGCCAACTTAGCTTTTAAAAGAGCGAAGGCCAGACTAGAAGCTTCAAATGCTGCCTAACACGTTTTTTCCGATTCCAAAGACACTAAGTGATTTGGTAGTCTTATGATAATACCACCAAACTACGCGAAAAACCTATAACGTGTCTCATATACAGTAAAACTTATTAGATACCAATTTAATCATGACGGTATCTAGTAAGTGTTACCTACTATTGGATTCGAACCAATGACTCTCGCCGTATGAAAGCGATACTCTAACCGCTGAGTCAAGTAGGCTGCCATTAATTTATCCCACACTAACTACTATATCTCTATTTATACCATCTCACACTACTTCTTATAGCCCCATTTAACTTATCGAGGTGCGTGACTCACATATAGATATCTCTATTATATCCGAAAGAATAGCTAAACACAACTCCACGTTCCGTCGTTTAATACATATTCGATCCTATATCTATATATATATATATGTTTTTTTTTCTTCAAACTCATTTGTCAACTTGGCTTCAATTAATTGATACCGATGAAATTTTTTCACCTATAATCAAATGGATCAAAGGCTATGGCTCAGCGGTAGAGCGCCTCGTTTACACGTGCGCCGATGCTTTTTCACAAGAAGGTTTATCAAAATCTAGCGACTCTTGCAAAACTCTACGTGATAATATTATATCCCACTCAAAATGAAGGAGACGAAAGAGCAGTAGCATGACAGATGGGTTGACCGAAAATAGTCAATCCCTAAAAAATGATAGGGTGAATAAGTAGTTTATCCAACGCTAGATGTGGTGGGACGACGCGAGGACCCCCAGGCAAGATCTCTTCTTCGTCTCACGAACTTTCGGATGTAGGAGCTGTCGCATACTTCTTCCAAGCGGCAAGGAAGATTTGACATCGCGAGGTGGATCTGTCTGTATCCTTAGAGGCGAAGCTTTGTAAACGCGACGTTAGTGGCCTTCTCAAGATACTTCGAGGTTGCTTAATTTACTCTTTCTTCCCTTATGTAGTTCTTTAAAAAGAATTTTTGGGATAAGTAGGTTGGGCGTTAGGTTGGGCATACTGAACCCCCCCGCCCCCTTTTCTTCCTTTTTTTTTTACAGGAAGGGAAGTTAGTGCATCAGCAAATGTTTGTTCCTCCCAATTAGATTAGGGAACTGTTGGTAAAAGAGGCGAGTCCTATCCCGTAAAAGCGGTTTGTTGAGTTTACTAAGCAGTTCAGAAAAGCTTTTTTTTATTCCGATACGTATGACCTGGAGTGTCTACAGTTCGAATCCGTATAGCCCTAACCTAGAAGAAAAAGAGTGGGGGAATTGTTGGCATGTCATATGTATGAAGTATACTCAATCGATCTTTAAATGATAATACTATCACAATATCACATCTAACCTATTGAGTTTTCCAATTTTTAGAAACCAATATCTTTATTTTTTTATGTCATTTCCTTGATGCAGTTAATCACTAACTGAATCGGAGAAACGTATAGGCAGTTTGTTGAATTTTATGAATCACCTGATTTTTATGCTAAAAGTTTGACACTGTCATCCTCAAAAATGGAAAGGTAACACCCCTTTCACTTTTCATTATCGATGGAGTAACTACCAGTATAACCAAACTAAAACTTCAATTAACTTCCCCAAAGGGGTTATCCGTGCTAAACCCATTGCAGTATAGCAAGACGATGATTAGTTACCAATCGGCTTATCTCATCCTAGTTCGATACTTTTTCCCTCAGCTCTAAATTTATTGACTAAATTAAAGAAAAAATTAAGGCGAAAGGAGTATGCAAATGTTTTTGCTCCACCAATATGACTCCTTCTGGATTTTTCTGCTAGTATCCATATCTATCCCTTATTTAGCTTTTTCGATTCCCGGGTTTATTGTTCCCGCTCGAGAGGGACCAGAGAAATTAACGAGTTACGAATCAGGTATTGAGCCGAAAGGAGATACTTGGATCCGATTTCAGATACGTTATTACATGTTTGCTTTGGTTTTCGCCGTCTTCGACGTCGAAACCCTATTTCTCTATCCCTGGGCTGTATCTTTCAGGGAATTGGGGCTATTTGCCTTCATTGAAGTCATCATTTTCATCTTTATATTAGTAGTTGGTTTGGTTCACGCGTGGCGAAAAGGAGCATTGGAATGGTGTCAACTTTCAAATCTTCGCTTGAAAGTGGAGGAGAGGGAATCGAACTCCGCGGTGTAGATATTCCCCTCAACTCGGTGGAGCCTCCCCTCCCTGAATGGGATGTGTCAAATTCAATTTTCTTAGCTAATATAAGTGATTTCTCCAACTGGTCTAGACTTTCCAGTTTGTGGCCACTTCTATACGGTACCAGCTGCTGTTTTATTGAATTTGCCTCTCTAATTGGTTCACGATTTGATTTTGACCGATACGGCCTAGTACCCAGATCTAGTCCTAGGCAGGCAGACCTAGTTGTTACCGCCGGTACCGTAACTATGAAGATGGCCCCATCCCTCGTGAGACTCTATGAGCAGATGCCTGATCCGAAGTATGTAATCGCTATGGGAGCTCGCACCATTACAGGAGGCATGTTTAGCACAGATTCCTATAGCACCGTTCGTGGAGTAGACAAATCAATTCCCGTCGATATCTATTTGCCGGGTTGCCCACCCAAACCTGAAGCTATTATTGATGCCGTAACAAAACTCCGTAAGAAAATAGCTAGAGGAGGTTTCGCAGATCGGGCTTCCCGTCCCACCCGAACGAAATATCCTAATATAAATCATAGGTTTCGCTTTGTACCTAGCATTAATATAGGTGAATATAATCAAGAATTAACTAATTGTGATACAAAACTCTTATCAAATACTTTCTCGGAAAACTTTCAAAAGCTTGGATATAGGTCTAAAAGGTAAATAGTAAAAGTAAACGAATAACTAGATTTCATCTCATACATGGATGGAGAGAAAAGAGGTTTTAACCAATATGAACACTACCAGTAGAGATAAGTTTAATGTCGAGACGCGGGGTCGATTATCCGCTTGGCCAACTAGGCATAATTTTTCCCACCGACCTTTGGGTTATGATTACAGGGGTGTCGAGACTTTGCAAGTCAAGTCGGAAGAGTGGTTGTCTGTAGCTGTCGCCCTATATGCCTACGGTTTTAATTATCTTCGCTCCCAATGTGCTTACGATTCAGCACCGGGAGGATCTCTAGTCAGTGTATATCATTTGACACAGATGCGAGATCAGCCGGATCAACCCGAGGAAGTGTGTACAAAAATTTCTGTTCCAAGAGAAAATCCTAGAATACCTTCGGTTTACTGGGTTTGGAAAAGCTCCGATCTCCAGGAACGTGAATCCTACGATATGTTGGGAATAATCTATCAGGGTCACCCGCACCTTAGGCGTATATTGATGCCTGAAAGTTGGGTGGGGTGGCCTCTACGTAAAGATTACATCGTGCCCAACTTTTATGAGTTGCAGGATGCTTATTAATTTGTAGGGGGATGATAAAAAAACTGGTTTAATCTGAAAACTCATTTCCCGACTTACCATTACCGTCTATTTTTTATCGAAACTGTTTAAAGCTACCAAGCGTAGCTCTCGAGCGAGTAATCCACCCAGTCTTCAAGATACTTCCTGGTTTTTGGTTAGCTCCTTCGGGGCCGGTTGGTTTTCCATAATACCAGAACTGCTTTAGCCCATCTCCCAAACCATTTAGATGCCAAGAACCAGATTTGAACTGGTGACACGAGGATTTTCAGTCCTCTGCTCTACCGACTGAGCTATCTCGGCTAATTCATTTACGGATAAAACTCAACTGAAAATTCGTTGAGTATATTTTTCAACTCCATTTTTTTGGAGCCTAGTCAAACCGTTGATCTCGCCTTTATCGACCTTTTTAATGCAATATTGCTTCCAGTAAATAAAGTATACTGAGGGGGGGGGGGGCTCAATTGAGCCATTCATGTATATTAAAAGCCTGAATGGCTCAATTGCAAAGTGTTTTGGAAAGACCAAAAGCGAAGAAAAGGTTGAAATGGCTTGCATTTTTTGCTTCCAAACAAGTTGTATGAATTCAAACAACCTGAAATAGGTTAACTGAAGTGTCTCGTTGGGGATAGAGGGAGTCGAACCCTCACGGTCCTGTGAAACCAACGGATTTTCGTCCTACTGCAACTTGCGCCGCTATTTTTCATTTCATTAAATATGTAGAATGGGACTCTACCTCCATTCACGAAAATGTCATTTTCTGTTACCGACTCGGCTGTTGAACAGTTTTACTGAAATAGAGTGGGGTTCTACAGTGGGTAAGAGAGTAGTATGCGTACTAGCAGTAGTGGAAGGGGTTTACTCCGTGTTGCATTGCTAAGTACGGACGTATTTTTGCGGATAAATGTTGGCCCCGAACTGAGAGGTACGCGTTGAGAAAAAAGGGGGGGTTAAAATTTCCCCTTTTTACCAGGCCTCGGTCTTATACTTCTAGGCTTACCCCACCCATGCAGTTAACCACGTAAAACAATTGGATATTCAGTTATTTCAAGAACTAGTAACTAACAAACTGCTCGTTGGAATGACCCCCATCGAGTCTCTGTACCTATCTCGCCTCATCGCCCAAAATTCATTTGAGTGATACACTATGAGATTTGGCTCAGGATTGCCCGGTAAATGGTCCCAGGTTCCCCTGAATCTGGGGGCTGCCACTTGATACGTCTCCATATCCAGGCTCAATCTGGTTGAGTCCGCTGCGTCTACCATTTCGCCATATCCCCACCCCTTAGGCCCCAATTAACTGACGAAAACAGATAGATAACCATGTTTAGGCGGTTGAAAACGTTCGGCTTCAGTGTGCTTACGCCCACTAATTTGCCTATTCCAGGCAGATTCCGCTTTGTCTATCTCTAATTTGAGATAGTTCGGAGCTATGACATAATTTGCATTTGTCTACACGACTTTTCTGGCTTAGTAGGCTTTTAATTAGTGAAAAAAAAAAAACAAAAAATTTTCTCCCATTTTTTTTTATTACAATCTCGTACGTAAAGTAAAAAAAAATGTATGTAATTCAATTAGTCGACGACGATTTAATCGCCTCCCAGAAGTTGAGTTTCTACTATAGAATTATATAGGAATGCACTACTTGAAGCAATAGATTCGTCAATCAATTCAATTTTTTTTTTGCTAAAATTTTTATGTAAATGGATATGCTATAACGTCTTTATTTGGCATTATGAGTCGCTGGTAGTCTTTGCTTACCCCCCCCCCCCCCCATCTCTTTTTCAAATGTTGATAACAAATTGAATATTTATTAGTCCCTATTCATATGTTATGATTGTCACAGATATCAATTCTGACTGACTCCTATTTTATGCGCCAGCAATAATAGGTGGTATATCCATGCTGATCCCATAAGTTTTCTATCCAATTATAAAAAGTTTACAGAAAAGGAGTTTTCACGTCTCGCTACCGAGGACCTCGTTTGAAAGTGATACGTCGTCTAAAAAATTTACCAGGGTTCACGGGTAGGGGTAAAACACCTAACTTGGGGGAATTTCGAGTTGGTACCGATCAATCAGCTTCAAGAAAAATTTCTCAATTCTGTGTGCGTTTGGAGGCCAAACAAAGATTACGTTTCAATTATGGATTAACAGAGCGCTAACTACCAAAATACGTACGTATCGCTAGAAAAACTAGGGGTTCAACGGGCCAGGTACCATTGCAATTACTCGAAATGCGTCTAGATAATATTCTTTTCAACTTAGGTATGGCTTCCACGATTCCTGCCGCTAGGCAGTTAGTCAACCATAGACATATTTTAGTAAACAATCATATTGTAGATATACCAAGCTATCGCCGTAAGCCAAGAGATATTATTACTGTTCGAAATCGACCAACTTCCCACAATGCACTGGGCAGTGAATCTCCCGTGGGGGGCAAAACACCGGATCACTTGACCATTTCTCTACTGGGAGGCAACGGGCCAGCAGGGTTGGTGAATCATGTTGCCAACCGAGAATCCGTCAATTTGAGTATAAATGAACTGTTAGTTGTCGAGTATTACTCCCGCAAAGCTTAATTATCACTTATCAAATTTTTAATTTAATCAAATAATTTGGAGGTCTCTGCAATGACAAAGAAAACCCAGGCAAAGGGCTTGACATGACGGAATTTAACAAGTAGATTACTCAGGAAGGAAAAGAACGAAAGTTCCTTGATCTAGCTTTTTACCTCTTTCAACCAGAAATTAACTTAGATTTTCTTACTTTAGAGATAAATCTTCTAGTTTCGAGTTATTTAATTTGATAAGCGGTGAATTATACGAATCACCAGCCCACGCCGCTTCGACAAAATTTCCAATCAACCAAGGAATTACCAATTATTACTGCTCTCATGGTCCTTCGGTTTTTTTTTTTGGACGGCTTTTTTTGAAACCCCGATAAAACAGCCCGTCTCTTTACACTTGGCAATTTAGCTAGATTTCGATAAGGAAGGACAGAAAGATAGCCTCGGAGAGATAAAAATAGAGAGAGGAAAGGGAGGGATTCGAACCCTCGGTAGCTAGAAGTCTACTTAGCATTTCCGGTGCTACGCCTTAAACCGCTCGGCCACCCTTCCTGGGGTTCATTGGCTAATTCATTTGACGTATTTTAGGGACTTAGGTAGTAAAATGACAAGTGACTTGTCGGTAGTAGTTGAGAACAAGTTCTTCGCCGAAATACAAATCAAACGGGAAGAAAATATTCAACACGACTTGTCACTTTACCAAAATCCCTTCCTATATTTTTCTATATTAAATTATCCGCTAAGCATACTTTTTTTTTTGCAATCTCAGTTGATGTACCAATAATAGGTGGAGTGCAAAAGAAAAACAAGGAGTCGAAATTGATTACGCCTAGATCTCAGAGAAATGACAACTTTATCGACAAAACTTTCACAATTCTAGCAGATATTTCGTTGCAAATCCTACCTACCACTAAGAGAGAAAGAGAAGCTTCTACATACTATAGGGATGGTGCGATTCGATAAGGCAAGCAATTTACCGTTATTCAATATAAATTGAATAAATTAAAGTTTTGATAAGCCCACATTTTATAGAGGTGTGTTTCGATTGCCAAACAAACCCTTCGGTCGCGTATCCACGATTGATGCAGCCTCGGAAGCTACGGCTCCCGCTTTCCGCGGATTTTGATATCAAGCAAGCACGAGGTTAAATCCATAAATTGATGCATAATGCGTAGTAATCTCATGAATAAGCACGGGGAGGGGGCGAGCACCACATGAAGGAATCGGCAATACAAAATCTCCGGCATTTTTTGGTTTCGACAAACATCGCCTGCTCTCGGTAACCTCGAAGTCGCGGTAATGACCAGTAGCGGTTGGGGCAACAAACATCCATCCCGTTTGCAGCTTGGATACCCTTAAAATCATCGGATATTGCTGAAGTGAATAACCCCTCGAAAAACGAAACGTTGGGAACGAATAAATTGACAAGGGATTTGTTGCTACTGCTGTCGCTGTGGGGGAATGACGCAACTGTGCCAAAAAATTTCTTTGCGAGAGGGATGGTTAGATACCAGTTTCACGAAAAACTAACCCCCGCTTAATTTCAAAGTTTCAAGTTGGGAGTGAAAATAGGTAGGTCGTTTGGAATGCTACCTCCCCCTTGCGAATCGAGCGGGAGGAGCCGTATGAGGTGGGAATCTCATGTGCGGTTTTGAAGCGGGGCTTTTTTGTAAAAGCAACCGCAACGGATGTCGGCCCAATCTGAAGGAGAATATGCAGAAGCTTTATGAAGCTACTACGAAGCCATGCGTTTGGAGGTTGATTCCTATGACCGAAGCTATATACTTTATAATATCGGCCTCATTCATACAAGTAATGGAAAACATGGAATAGCTTTGGAATACTACTTTCAAGCACCAGAGCGAAATTCTTCTTTGCCACAAGCTTTTAACAATATGGCTGTGATCTGTCACCACGTGCGACTACCTATGCTTCAGGATTATTTGGTTTATAAATACTTAACCAACGAAAAGGGCTTCCCCCAAGCATATCTCCAAACGGGAGCTGCTTAGAGCTGAGGGATTCGGCCTCTTTCGAAGGAATCCAGATTTGAAGGAGGAAGGTAGCCTAACTGTCTCATGGATAACTGACTGAATCGAGTAATAAATCACCGTAAGGATTCGTCATTGAAAATCTGGGTCGATACAGTGAGATTGGTCCATCGAGAAAGTTACAAAATTTGTCTCTGTAGTAGAGACGATTGGGGAGAAATAAGTGATGGACCACGGTGTAGTATCAAATCCTAAAAGGAAAATTTTTCCAATAAAAAATAGAAAAAAAAAAATAAATCCACATCGAGATGGGGTAGTTAGTGCCGAAAGAGGTTATCATTCCTTGCCTCTTGTTCTTTTAACTGGGAGTACGGAAAAGTTTTTCTTCAAGACGGATGAAATCAGAAACCTGACTATCCATAGTTCCTACGAAGTTTGAAAGTAATCCCTATTTCTTGCTTAGGCGACAAAAAGGAAATGACGGAGTTGTCTGAGCCGTATGAGGTGGGAAACCCCCGAGTTCGGTTCTAAAGGAGGGGGGTTGAAAAATAATCACCCATTCTGATCGAGGGGAGCAGGCCATCCACCAAGGAAATTTGGAGATTTCGGAGGCTTGGTTTGATCAAGCTGCTGAGTATTGGAAGCAAGCAATAGCACCTTCCCCCGGTAACTACATTGAGGCACAGAATTGGTTAAAAATTACGGGACGCTCTTCTTCGCTTAATTAATCAGTAGGGGAAGCAGAGCGGCATCAAACAAAAGAGTTAACAAATAGAGTTGATAAATAGAGGTTCTTGCTTGCTCAACGTCAACCTCGCCACCTTTCTACCTATCGAACGGATGATCAATCGCATAAAGTCCATTAGGCACTATTGGGTTGTGTAATAATACCATCAAACGCCTACCCCGCATAACTTCTTCGTAGCAGTTGCTCGAGTTTCAAACTCAAGGGAAAAGGAAATAGATTACTATTACTATATGCTGGTAAAAACTCTAGTTCTTAGAAGTTTCGTATCTTCCGTTGGTAGGTCGTTGCTATCCCCTGTCCGAAGAGAGGAGAGTCCCGATGACTATTCGTTCGCCAGAACCAGAAGTCAAGATTATGGTGGAGAAGGATCCCGTGAAAACCTCCTTTGAGAGATGGGCCCAACCCGGACATTTCTCGAGAAATTTGGCTAAGGGTCCAAGTACCACCACATGGATTTGGAACCTACACGCCGATGCCCACGATTTTGATAGCCATACCAATGATTTGGAGGATATATCTCGGAAAATATTTGGTGCTCATTTTGGTCAGCTAGCCATTATTTTTATCTGGTTGAGTGGCATGTACTTCCACGGGGCCCGTTTTTCCAACTATGAGGCGTGGCTGAATGACCCCACTCATGTGAAACCTAGTGCCCAAGTTGTTTGGCCAATAGTGGGTCAAGAGATACTTAATGGAGATGTGGGTGGAGGGTTTCAGGGTGTACAGATAACGTCTGGATTTTTCCAACTTTGGCGAGCTTCCGGAATAACTAGTGAGTTACAGCTCTATTGCACAGCTGTCGGTGCTTTAATCTTTGCCGGATTAATGTTTTTTGCCGGTTGGTTTCACTATCATAAAGCGGCCCCGAAATTAGCTTGGTTCCAAAACGTTGAATCGATGCTAAATCACCATTTGGCGGGTCTATTGGGGTTGGGATCTCTAGGGTGGGCGGGACATCAGATCCATGTTTCACTGCCAATTAACCAACTATTAGATGCGGGGGTGGACCCCAAAGAGATACCCCTTCCTCACGAATTTATTCTCAATCGCGACCTTCTAGCTGAGGCGTATCCGAGTTTTGCGAAAGGACTGATCCCGTTTTTTACTCTTGACTGGTCGGAATACTCAGATTTTTTGACTTTTCGCGGAGGATTGAACCCAGTCACGGGAGGTTTGTGGCTGACTGATACTGCACACCACCACTTAGCTATCGCCGTTCTTTTTCTGGTAGCTGGTCACATGTACAGAACCAACTGGGGTATCGGACATAGCACGAAAGAAATTTTGGAAGCCCATAAAGGGCCCTTCACGGGTGAGGGCCACAAGGGTCTATACGAAATTCTAACGAGTTCGTGGCATGCTCAATTAGCAATCAATCTTGCCCTGCTAGGTTCTTTAACAATTATTGTGTCCCACCATATGTATGCAATGCCCCCGTATCCCTACTTGGCTACCGATTATGCCACACAACTTTCCCTATTTACACATCATATGTGGATAGGGGGGTTTTTAGTAGTTGGCGCAGCCGCACACGCAGCTATTTTCATGGTAAGAGATTATGATCCAACTACTCAATACAATAATTTGTTAGACCGTGTCATCCGGCACCGTGATGCAATAATTTCACATCTTAACTGGGTCTGCATCTTCCTAGGTTTTCATAGCTTCGGCCTATACATCCATAATGATACTATGAGTGCCTTGGGTCGTCCCCAAGATATGTTTTCGGATACCGCCATTCAGTTACAACCAATATTTGCCCAGTGGGTGCAAAATACCCATGCCTTGGCTCCCGCATCAACCGCGCCTAATGCGGCAGCGGGTACTAGCTTAACCTGGGGCGGCAACGACTTAGTCGCCGTAGCCGGCAAAGTTGCCATATCCCCAATTCCGTTAGGTACTGCAGATTTTCTGGTACACCACATCCATGCATTTACGATTCATGTTACTGTATTAATACTATTGAAAGGCGTTTTATTTGCACGCAGCTCCCGACTAATACCTGACAAGGCAAATCTTGGTTTTCGCTTTCCCTGCGACGGTCCCGGCAGAGGAGGTACCTGCCAAGTATCTGCTTGGGATCACGTCTTCCTAGGATTATTCTGGATGTACAACTCGATTTCGGTAGTTATATTTCACTTCAGCTGGAAGATGCAATCCGACGTGTGGGGCAGCATAAGCGAACAGGGGGTGATAAATCACATCACTGGGGGAAACTTCGCACAAAGTTCAACAACGATTAATGGATGGTTACGAGATTTTTTATGGGCACAGGCTTCTCAAGTCATTCAATCATATGGTTCTTCGTTATCCGCGTATGGTCTTTTATTTTTGGGGGCTCACTTCGTTTGGGCCTTCAGTCTAATGTTTTTATTCAGTGGTCGCGGATACCGGCAGGAACTCATTGAATCCATTGTTTGGGCCCATAACAAACTAAAAGTTGCCCCCGTTACCCAACCCAGGGCCCTGAGTATTATACAGGGACGCGCTGTGGGAGTAACTCATTACCTTCTAGGTGGAATCGCCACGACGTGGGCGTTCTTCCTGGCGAGAATCATTGCAGTGGGATAATGGCTAGGAGGATTTGAGAAACATTACGGCATCAAGATTTCCACAGTTCAGCCAGGGTCTATCCCAAGACCCAACTACTCGTCGTATCTGGTTTGGTATAGCCACTGCCCACGACTTCGAGGGTCATGATGATACTACCGAAGAACGTCTCTACCAAAAAATATTTGCATCTCATTCTGGTCAATTAGCTATCATCTTTCTCTGGACCTCCGGAAATTTATTCCATGTGGCTTGGCAGGGCAATTTCGAAGCATGGGTGCGGGACCCATTACATGTGAGACCAATTGCTCATGCCATTTGGGATCCTCATTTTGGTCAACCAGCTGTCGAAGCCTACACCCGAGGGGGGGCTTCAGGTCCAGTCAATATTGCCTATTCCGGTGTGTATCAATGGTGGTACACCATTGGTCTACGCAATAACCAAGATCTTTATACCGGAGCTATCTTCTTACTAGCTATTTCTGCTTCGTCCTTACTAGCTGGTTGGTTACATCTGCAACCTAAATGGAAACCAAGCATTTCTTGGTTCAAAAATGCTGAATCTCGGCTCAATCACCACCTTTCAGGACTATTCGGAGTGAGTTCTTTGGCTTGGGCAGGGCATTTAGTCCATGTCGCTATTCCCGAAGCTAGGGGCGGACATGTCAGGTGGGATAATTTCTTGACTGCCACCCCGCATCCTCAAGGATTGGGGCCGTTTTTCTCGGGTCAATGGAGTGTTTATGCGCAAAATCCCGATTCGAGTAGCCATTTGTTTGATAGCACTCAAGGAGCGGGAACAGCTATTCCAACCTTTTTGGGCGGATTTCACCCGCAGACTCAAAGTTTGTGGCTAACTGATATTGCTCATCATCATTTAGCCATTGCTGTTGTGTTTATAATTGCCGGCCACACGTACAGGACTAACTCTGGGATTGGGCATAGTATGAAAGAGATTCTGGAGGCTCATATCCCTCCGGGAGGTAGGTTGGGCCGCGGACACAAAGGACTTTACGATGCGGTCAATAATTCTCTCCACTTTCAATTGGGGCTCGCTTTAGCTGCTTTAGGGGTTGTAACTTCGTTGGTCGCACAACACATGTATTCCCTACCGGCTTATGCTTTTATAGCACAGGATTATACGACTCAAGCCGCGCTATACACTCATCACCAATATATTGCCGGGTTTATCATGGCAGGAGCCTTCGCACACGGAGCTATATTCTTTATTAGAGATTATGATCCGGAACAAAATAAAGATAACGTCTTAGCAAGAATGTTGGAACACAAAGAAGCAATAATAGCTCACTTAAGTTGGGCTAGTTTATTCCTAGGGTTCCACACGCTAGGGCTTTATGTCCACAACGATGTAATGCTAGCTTTCGGGACTCCGGAAAAACAGATTCTCATTGAACCCGTATTTGCTCAATGGATTCAATCTGCTCATGGTAAAACTTTGTATGGTTTCGATGTGCTTTTATCCTCGGCAGGTAGTCCGGCAAGTAATGCTGGTCAGGGCTTGTGGTTACCCGGCTGGTTGGACGCGGTCAACAACAGCAGCAACTCGCTATTCCTAACGATTGGGCCCGGAGATTTCTTAGTCCACCACGCCATTGCCTTGGGCCTACACACAACTACACTGATTTTGGTGAAAGGCGCATTAGACGCCCGCGGTTCCAAGTTGATGCCAGATAAAAAAGAGTTTGGTTACAGTTTTCCTTGCGATGGTCCCGGCCGAGGCGGTACCTGTGACATCTCGGCTTGGGATGCCTTTTATTTAGCCGTTTTCTGGATGCTAAACACCGTTGGATGGGTCACTTTCTACTGGCACTGGAAACACATAACCTTGTGGCAAGGTAATGCTGCTCAATTCAACGAATCTTCTACGTATTTAATGGGGTGGCTAAGGGATTACCTATGGCTGAACTCCTCGCAACTTATTAATGGTTATAACCCCTTCGGCATGAACAGTTTATCTGTATGGGCATGGATGTTCTTATTTGGACATCTTGTGTGGGCTACTGGATTTATGTTTCCAATTTCTCGGCGCGGTTACTGGCAAGAACTCATCGAAACTCTAGCTTGGGCTCATGAACGAACACCCTTAGCAAATGTGATACGCTGGAAAGATAAGCCAGTCGCTCTCTCTATCGTTCAAGCAAGACTGGTGGGACTAGCCCACTTCTCCGTAGGTTACATATTTACTTACGCAGCTTTTCTAATAGCATCAACATCAGGTAAATTTGGCTAATTTTGTTTCGGTCGACTACCGAGTTGTCCATTTCCGCATTAAGCTTACCGCCACTATCTCCCATACCCGAGCCGATTCTAAGACCGATTATCCATTTACCAATAATTAGAGATAAAAATTGATTTCTCCCTCCCTAGTTATTGGTAAATCAGTTTCTGGCTGCAAGTTCTATTTGTTTTAAAGTAGTAATCCAATCCTGCTTACTGATTCATCAATTATGGCAAAGAAAAGTCTTATTGAGAAGGAAAAAAAGAAACGAAAATTAGTGGAGAAATATGAAGTTACCCGCCAATCTTTGAAAAGACGGATTAAAAGTAGTTTGCCAATTCGGGATAAACTAACTATTTCCGAAAGATTGCAATCTCTACCGCGTAATAGTGCACCTGTTCGTCTCCGTAACCGGTGCTCCCTAACCGGACGACCCAGATCCAATTACCGAGACTTCGGCTTATCTAGACACGTACCTCGTGAAATGGCACACACTTGTGTGCTGCCTGGATTATCGAAATCAAGTTGGTAGGAAAAGCTTTTTTCTACCTATTCCACAAATGATGTCTAATTCTCCGAAGTAGACAGCTATTTCTGCTCGTATTCAATGTAATTATTTAAAAGATGTATAATAATTACATTGAAAGCAATAGCTAAGCGGGGTAGAGCAGCTTGGTAGCTCGCAAGGCTCATAACCTTGAGGTCACAGGTTCAAATCCTGTCTCCGCAAACTAAACTATCAATTGTTTACCTACGTTAATAGTACGGTGCCTGGTTTTCACTGCGATTTCATACTAATTCTTCTCCATGTTCTACCGACGGATCAGATATAGGTTTTTTCAGATCGGAGATCAAACAAAAAAATTCAAGTCTTTCCATCAATTAGCAATTATTAGATTGGGAATACTTGATGTCACGCGGCGGGATAAAAATTATCCAATTACTTTTTTTTTCCTTTTCCCATTCTTTATACCTCCTCTTCTGAGCCTCTATTGTTCGATAGAACATAAACTTACCTACCCAGAGATAGATAAATATATTTATGGGTTTATATCTAGATATACATATATTATTTAGATAGCTATTTTATGCTTCAGGTTAGACCTAGTCTCTTGTCTTTCATCAAGTTTCAATGTTCCAAAAAGGAAAAAACAAGGGAGAGACGGTACAAAGACTAACGGCGTGCCCAGCAAACTCAACCCAAAATTACTTCCGATCCGAGGCCCTTTCGACTCATCGGTAGAGTAGCAGCGTGGTGAGGCGTAAATTGTCGGTTCAAATCTGACAAAGGGCTAACCGAGGACTCGTACGAAATCCAAGGATCAAGCTATCTCGGTTTCGCGGAAACGCCCGGGTCCGCATGACCTTGATACAGAAGAAAAGTTACAGTTTTGCAAAAGTATAATTATTATTTGGTGCGAAATTAGAAGTAACTGCCTCATAATTAAATTTTTCAGTCAAACCCTTTTGTTTATTCATCGCAATTTCCAGTTTAAATTTTCGGCTTAACCTAAGCGATATTTCTACACCGAGTGATGTGTCATGCGTCGCTCTTTACAATATGAAAAAATCAGATGGATATAATTTTTAATGCCGAGAACTTCTTTGTTACTCCTATCTTGCCTTGGGAATTGAATATGAATTATCAGTATCAATACATATAGGTGTTTTTATTTCTCTTCCAGAAAGTAGAAAAGAAAAAAAAATAAGATGAAAATTATGTAACAGTCTTCTTCTTACTTATTTAGATAATTTTCCATTACTAGCAAAAGCTACTTGAATATCTAGCACTCCTATTTGTTATTTGTCACATCCCCAAAATCGAAATACAATTTTGGGGTTGTGTTTTGGGACGGAAAAAAAAAAGCCACATTGTTCAATTTTAAATTTTCCAACATATCCCCTGTTCGGGGTTAAACTGCGACATGCCACTACCCACTCCCGGTATTCAGGACCAAAAGAAAAGGCTTTCAATTCTTACTGTGGATTGGTAAAATAAGTACCAAAATAATTTCAAAAAGGGGGTGGATACCACACCCATATATATATATATGTAGCTCTTAGTGCCGCTCTAGTAATTCTTTTCTTAGAGATTCATGGAAACGAATTTGTCTTCTGCTAGGTCGGAGTCCCGAGGTGCCATTAATGTGGCAGAATGGTTAACGAAGTCTCGGAAGAAAAGAAAGGTCTACCCACTTCTCAAAAAACTATCTACTAAATAGGATCAGCTCGGGATCGAGTAAGTAATAAAAAAGAGATGCCTAAAATTTAAAACTAGATGAAAGAAAGGAAAAAAAGAAGAATGAGAGAAGCGGCTCGACAGGAAGAAAAAAAAAACAGAAAATGGAGAGAGAGAGTAGAAAACTAGAAGCAATATGAAGAGGCAGTGAAGGGGGCGAAGAATCCCAAACTACCGAGATTAAAAAATATATAAGTCTCATCTTCGTATAATAACTCCTGGGAGTATGTTGCTTTGGCAAGTGACTTTTCGGAGGGACCGGCGTTTTAGTGGCCTATCTCATCTTACCCCGAAGGCGCGGAACTATACCGCGTCGTGGTTTGGGGAGAAAATTAGGGGAACCCAGAAATGGTTTGAGGAGCCGAGTGAGGGAATGATTATGACCATTGCCATTGGAAAATCTTCCAAGGAACCGAAAGATTTATTTGATAGTATGGACGATTGGCTCAGAAGAGATCGCTTTGTCTTCGTGGGTTGGTCTGGCCTATTACTTTTCCCCACAGCTTACTTCGCTTTGGGCGGTTGGTTCACAGGTACAACCTTTGTCACTTCATGGTATACTCATGGATTAGCTAGTTCTTACTTGGAGGGGTGTAATTTTTTGACTGCCGCGGTCTCCACTCCCGCTAACAGTTTGGCCCACTCCTTGCTTCTTCTGTGGGGACCTGAGGCACAGGGAGATTTTACCCGTTGGTGCCAATTAGGGGGTTTGTGGACCTTCGTCGCTCTTCACGGCTCTTTTGCTCTGATAGGTTTTATGTTACGCCAGTTCGAACTTGCAAGGTCTGTGCAACTACGCCCCTACAACGCAATAGCTTTCTCCGCCCCAATTGCTGTTTTTGTATCCGTATTCCTGATTTACCCCTTGGGGCAATCCGGTTGGTTTTTTGCACCTAGTTTTGGCGTAGCCGCCATCTTCCGATTCATTCTATTTTTTCAAGGTTTCCATAATTGGACTCTGAACCCATTTCATATGATGGGGGTTGCGGGAGTCCTCGGCGCCGCCCTCTTATGCGCCATCCACGGTGCTACAGTTGAAAATACTCTATTTGAAGATGGTGATGGGGCAAACACATTCCGTGCTTTCAACCCAACTCAGTCTGAAGAGACTTATTCAATGGTAACCGCAAATCGTTTCTGGTCCCAAATATTCGGTGTTGCTTTCTCCAACAAACGTTGGTTACACTTCTTCATGTTATTCGTGCCAGTGACAGGTTTATGGATGAGTGCTATTGGGGTAGTTGGTCTCGCCCTAAATTTACGTGCGTACGACTTTGTCTCCCAAGAAATTCGCGCAGCAGAAGATCCCGAGTTCGAGACTTTTTATACAAAAAACATCTTGCTAAACGAGGGTATCCGTGCCTGGATGGCAGCTCAGGATCAGCCCCACGAAAACCTTGTATTCCCCGAGGAGGTTTTACCCCGTGGAAACGCTCTTTAATGGAACCCTCTCGCTGGGTGGTCGCGATCAGGAAACCACAGGTTTCGCTTGGTGGGCTGGCAACGCCCGACTAATTAATCTATCTGGTAAATTGCTTGGTGCCCATGTAGCTCATGCTGGCCTGATTGTTTTTTGGGCTGGAGCTATGAATTTGTTTGAAGTGGCCCATTTCGTCTCAGAGAAGCCTATGTATGAGCAAGGGCTAATCCTACTTCCCCACCTGGCTACTCTGGGTTGGGGAGTGGGTCCCGGTGGGGAAGTAGTCGATACCTTTCCGTACTTCGTTTCCGGAGTACTCCATTTGATTTCCTCTGCTGTTTTGGGATTCGGAGGTATATATCACGCTCTGATCGGACCCGAAACTTTGGAGGAATCCTTTCCCTTTTTCGGTTATACTTGGAAAGATAAAAATAAGATGACTACCATTCTCGGTATTCATTTAATACTGCTAAGTCTTGGAGCTTTTCTCTTAGTTTTCAAGGCACTATATTTCGGAGGGTTGTACGATACATGGGCACCCGGGGGTGGAGATGTCAGACAGATTACAAATATTACCCTAAGTCCTAACGTTATCTTCGGCTACCTACTGAAATCTCCTTTTGGGGGCGAAGGGTGGATTGCAAGTGTGGATAATCTGGAAGATATTATCGGGGGACATGTATGGCTGGGATCCATTTGTCTTTTCGGTGGAATTTGGCACATATTAACAAAACCGTTTGCCTGGGCTCGTCGCGCTTTTGTATGGTCCGGAGAAGCTTACTCATCTTACAGTTTGGGAGCCCTTTCCATTTTTGGTTTCACCGCCTGCTGCTTTGTCTGGTTTAATAACACAGCATATCCCAGCGAATTTTATGGCCCCACCGGTCCAGAAGCTTCTCAGGCTCAAGCTTTTACCTTTCTTGTCAGAGACCAACGACTCGGTGCTAATATAGGTTCCGCTCAAGGACCTACTGGGTTGGGTAAATACCTGATGCGTTCCCCCACGGGAGAAATTATCTTTGGGGGCGAAACTATGCGTTTCTGGGATCTTCGTGCTCCTTGGTTAGAACCTTTAAGGGGTCCCAATGGTTTAGATCTCGGTAAGTTGAAGAGGGATATACAACCATGGCAGGAGCGACGATCTGCGGAGTATATGACTCATGCCCCCCTGGGCTCTCTAAACTCTGTAGGTGGAGTAGCCACTGAGATCAACGCCGTGAACTACGTATCTCCCCGCAGTTGGTTAGCTACTTCCCACTTTGTTCTAGGATTCTTCTTTTTCGTGGGCCATTTATGGCATGCGGGCAGGGCTCGCGCAGCCGCAGCCGGGTTTGAAAAGGGAATTGATCGTGATACTGAACCCGTTTTATCCATGACACCCCTTAATTGAAACTCGAAAATGTTGAAGTGGTAGAAAAAAAAGCTTTTTGCTTCCTTCTTGCTGCTAGCAAACCAATATCTGATAGGTAGTAAGATCAGTCTGTGTTGTCAAGTTAGTACCAGACTCATTACACCTAGGTAAACTCTATCTATCTATCCATTCAAATAGATAGATAGATAGAATTTAATTATGTGGTGGTAGAGAGAAACAAGTTCTCTTCAACTTAATGGAGGATGATAAAATATTACGTGAGGTTATTAATAACTGCTGCCCCTTCCGTCCAGTATTTTTCAACGTAATATAAATAGTAGGAGAGAGAGGGATTCGAACCCTCGATAGCATTTCATTGCCATGCCAGTTTTCAAGACTGGAGCCTTAAACCGCTCGACCATCTCTCCTAGCTAGGCTGTTTTTTTAACCAATATTTGGGAGTGTCAATAACCTTTTTTTATACACCTATGATCCCATGGTAGGAGGTACAGAGGTTGTTAATACCTATAATAAAAAAAAAATATAGATATATTGATTTATATCTATATATAGATATATCTTTTTTTTTTATTATTGACTGAGATTTCTTTATACCCCAAAAGATACAGGGTGGGAGGATTTATGCCCGTGGATTTGTTGCGGATAATCATCCCGAATGTCGGAATTTAAACCAATTACAACTCAACGAGTACGTTACGAGCTTTGAGGTAATTAGTGGCAAGAAAGAAATAGGAAGTATCTGCGCCCGCGTCAGCGGGGTAAGTCGTAGCGAGGCGGGAGTTCCGTCGGATGAGGATTGGATGGTACAAACAACTTACCTTAAGTGAAAAAACTCAGAATTATGACTATCGCGTTCCAATTAGCTCTATTTGGATTAATTGCCATCTCATTCCTACTAGTTGTGGGTGTACCCGTTGCGTTTGCATCTCCCGGTGGCTGGTCCAACAATAAAAATATTGTCTTTTCTGGGGCTTCATTATGGATTGGATCAGTTTCTTTGGTAGGTATACCCAACTCTTTTATTTCTTAGATTTCCGTTTTTCCGTTTCCGGTTCCTCCTCTCGTAATTCACCGTTACGGGGGGAGACGCCAACCAGAGGTTAGGGGGAGTATCACCCGTAGATGAAGAGCTATGGCAGAAAGTTCGTTTCAACAGTTGAAGGGGGGGGGGGGGGGTAAATAGGCAAAGTACTCCCACTGAATTTAGTTTCTTACATATGAACTAAATATGTAAGCAAGTTTCTTACCTATTAAAAAACTATTCCAGTGTTAAAATGAGAGAGAAGGTTATGCGGATATAGTTGAATGGTAAAATATCTCCTTGCCAAGGAGATGACGCGGGTTCGATTCCCGCTATCCGCCTATCCCACAGAAAACGAAGAGGTTTTAGCATATCTATATCTAAATATAGATAGATAGATACGTATAAAAACTTTCACGGAATTCTTTAGTTATTTTAGGGAAGGAAGTAGAAGAGCAAGTAGTGGAGAAGTAGGAAGCAAAATTTTGCTTCTTAATAATGAAGTCAAATCTTAAGGTGAGACGGTTTTGTATTTGTCGAGGTAGTCATTTCGCTAGTAAATGCATATCCTAGGTGAGTTGCGTGGGGGGGGGGGGTAGCTACTTGCTAATGTTTCTGTTGAAGGGTATACTTGTTACTAGTAGAATTTCCAGACGTCTATAATTGCTACGCGTCGATAACATACCCACCACATACGTTACTTGCTATCGAACATTTTAAACCGGATCGGTGTTTTCATCTTCTTTGCTCCCAAATTGACACTGTTTACTGATAGTTAGCAAAGGGCGATATAGTCAAGCGGTAAGACGGAGGACTGCAAATCCTTAATTCCCCAGTTCAAATCTGGGTGTCGCCTAACAAGAAAATATTTTTGTATAAAATATACAAAGGGAAAGAACTAAATTTATTTAGTTTACTTGGATTTATTAATCTAGGTAGGTTTACCGGGGATTGTTTGCTGCGCTGAAACCGGATACATGTTGAGACGCTCTATAGTCTGTTATAGCCTATCACAATTCATGCGTCTCGATGCGTCACACATAAACAATCCTAATTGAGTATATCACTAAGTGATAATCCAAAGGTACAAACCACCAAAATTTCCGTAGGAGTAAACATCAACCAGTACCATTAAAAAAGAAATAGGTTTCCACATACTCAATATCTTTTATTGTTGGGGTATCCCGGCAGGGCAGAGCGGCGTCTGCTCCTCATCCACAACGCAATTCAAGCCTTTTCAAGCTTTGCCTTGTTTTTGGACTTATAAATAATTAGTAATTATTAAAAATTGAGAGAGTGAATAGATAGGAATTACAACTACGGATTTAGTTACCATAGCTTGGGCTGCCCTGACGGTGATTCCTACATTTTCCCTCTCACTTGTAGTTCGGGGAAGAAGCGGATTGCGACAAACGGGTTAACCGCGTCTCTACCAGTCTGATTCGGGGGATACGCGTCGTTGTGGCGAGACCCCCGATTCGTGTCTTCCCCACCCTAGATTATGTTCTTGAGTGGAGAAGCCCGGCGCAGCCGCCTATCATTTCATTCATTTTTTATTTCATTTGCCCCAAAATAAGAAGTTAAACTAACAGATTGGGTAATTTTGGTAATCTGGCAGACTGATCCCCCCCCCCCACGCTACCGGGGAGAACCTATCCCGGTTGTTGCTAGTTCATCCCACCGCTAATTTAAATTTCAACTGTTTTGTCTGATGTTATGACTGCGCCCGGAACAAGAAACAAGGATTTAATATATACCTGACATACATTTGAGATCATACCTCCGGTTCGGATACCTCATTTTACTACGCTTGGTTCGCTTAGACTGATTCACATATCTCTAGGAGGTATACGAAGAGATTTAAAGAAAAGTAAATATGAGTGCTCGACTCCAACACCTAATTTTCATTTTTTGGATAGAACCCAGCTTTGTAACAAATGGGGGTGATCTAGTAGAAGTAGAAATTGATAGATCAAAAAAGTGATCTATCAATTTTGGTTAATCCTATTCGAGAATGATGCGTAATACACGGGAGGTGGAAAAGTAAAAACAAGGGAAAAGAGGCATAGATTTCAATTAACGAAAAAATAGCTAATCGGGAAGAAGCGATAGGCTAAGACCACCAGCAAAGCAACAACCGGATAGCATCAAACTTTTGACCGGAATAAAAAAAGTTTGCATATCGATCTACTTTAACGGGAAGCAAACAGCGTCCCCCGCCTCTCCCCTTCTTATCTTATTCGCTCCTGCATACGAAAATTTATTACCAAGTTGGTAGTCGTTACCAAATACTAGTTATTCTGAGCGGCCGTTTGGATGTAAAGAATAAGTGGAAAAGCTGTTGGGATTGGAATAAAAAGTGCGGTGGCTACGAACGCAAGAATATTTACTTCCGTATTGGTAGTTCAAATCATCAATTGGAAAACAGCTCGAGTGGGTTTCGGTGTAAAAAACTCTCGGACTCTATTATGAACCATCTAGTTTTAATTAGTCGGGTCGACCGAATCCTTGATTAATCAAATCACAGATGAGAAAAATATCAAAGTTGAATCTTCAATACCGATTACATAGTATATCATGAAACGAAATCTCGAGAATACCTATTCGTTGCTTCCGCGCAGTAGCAATCTAATCCTGACGCCTCCGCTTCAGATTAATTGACCGGTTGCTACAATTAATTCAATACAGTTAAGAGACGGAGAAATAAATTATTTCAACGATTATGGTTAGTCCAATCTAAATTTAGATTGTTTAAGATAAAAATGGGTTCCTTCGTTACTTCCCTTTTACTTTTTTTAGATTGACAACTCGTAGGGAATACTATTATCCTTCTAGAAGGTAATCGGGCCCCCATCGTCTAGAGGCCCAGGACACCTCCCTTTCACGGAGGCGACGGGGATTCGAATTCCCCTGGGGGTATTCATCTTTTGAGAACCTCATCGACCATATTGACGAAATCTATGCCTACAATCTTGCCGATCCCTACCCAAAAGGGATCATATTTGACTTGTTGGAAATAAGTAGCTCAATGAGGTCAAACCAAATTTTTCCCAATTTATGGGTCGATGCTCGAGTGGCTAATGGGGACGGACTGTAAATCCGCTGGCAACGCCTACGCTGGTTCGAATCCAGCTCGACCCAAGTCCGAGGCTGTAGATTGAACCTTGAACTGTCACGTTTTGTTTCGTTGGAGTTTATCGGTAGTTTATCGGGATTGACGGGTCTCGAACCCGCAACTTCCGACTTGACAGGTCGGTGCTCTAACCAATTGAACTACAACCCCGGAGGTTAATTTTATTTGAGTCTATGTATCAATTGCCTCAGAGTCAACCCTGAGTCAGCAATCTCTTTTATCCCCCCCCCTTTTTTTTCTTTCGGGGGGGGGGGCCGCTTTGACAAATAATTGCGGGAAGTAACTAGATCTATCTATCACTAGAGTGGTAACGATTTTTACACAGGTTTAGTTTGTTTTCGAAACCTAACTTTTTTTTTACCGAGTAACTTCTTTTTGTAGCTTTGAACTAAACTTGTAATAATTGATTACACGAAATTTCTATCTACGGAAAGGGGGACAGCTTTTTCAAGCTTTCCTGGTAATCAAAATCGCCGATATGGTACAATTATCAAACCTACTTTACAGCTAAGTATCTCTTAAGTTTTAATTTTTATCCACTGTTACCTCTTTTTTGGATACGTAAGTATTTCGATTAAAATCAATACAAAATAACTTGCTTCATTAATAGGAATAGGTGTGCAGATTTGCAAAATATGGGTCGCATATAAGTATTTCCTTTACAGCCTGCGAGAGTTATTTCTTCAATAGCCCTACAGCTTTTCCTACATTTTCATGTTTATTCTCCGTCAAAAGTTTCTCCACAATTAGTTATGGAGAAAAATTTGACGGAGAATAAACAGAGTTCAAATTAGTTAGAGGCTAGGGGTGGATTGTTTCACATATAGAAAATTGAAAGTACGGAAATCTAATCAATATATTTCTCCATTGAGGATGGGTCTCGATTTATAACTTTATTGGAAGGAAATAAAAATATGCCCGTACTACCAGAACTTGCACAAATTCAATTTGAAGGGTTTAATCGATTTGTTCACGAAAGATTGCTTGAAGAACTTGAAAATTTTCCGAAAATTGAAGATACAGATAAGGAAGTCGAATTCTGATCTATCAGTGAGCGGTACCAACTGACACAACCTTCAGTCGAAGAGAGAGATGCCGCGTATCAATGTGTCACATACTCATCCGATCCATATGTACCAGTTTAACTAAGCCGCAGCGAAGATAGAGTGATACAAGAGGAAGACGTGCGGCCCGGATCTATTCCTTGGATGAATTCTAAAGGAACATTTATTATCAATGGAGTTGCCAGAGTTTTAGTCAATCAAATTTTGAGAAGTCCCGGTATTTACTACAACCGGGAATCCGATCAAAAAGGGGTTTCCACGTATACTAGCACTGTAATTCCGGATCGGGGAGGGAGATTCAAATCAGAAATGGATAGGAAACAAAAAATTTGGGTTCGCATTAGCAAAAAGAAAAAGATATCCATTTCGATTTTACTAATAGCTATGGGGTTAAACAAAAAAGATATTTTGAAAAATGTTCGCTACCCTAAGATTTTTTCAAATATGTTGAGGAAACAAGGAGGGGCTGTCGAATCGTCGGAGGATGCCACAGCAGAGCTTTACAAACACCCGTACTCTGCTACAGACGCGGATATCTCATTTTCAGAATCTATATTCAAGGAGTTATAGAAGAGGTTTCCTCAGCATAGATGTGAGTTGGGACGGGTTGGTCGACGAAACCTGAACACCAAACTAACTCTCGATGTACCCGAAACGGAACATTTTCTGATACCCCAAGACGTATTAGCAGCCGCAGATCACTCAATAGAAATCAGCTACGGAATAGGCGACCTCGACGACATAGATCATTTGAAAAATCGACGTGTTCGGTCTGTAGCTGATTCACCTCAGGAACAATTGAAATTGGCCCCAAACCGTTTGGAGAATTCGATTCGACAAAATCTCTCTAGGGCTGTTAAGCGCAAACGCGCGATAACGCCCCGGGGATTAGTCACGCCTGCACCAGTAATAGCAACTTTCAAGGAGTTTTCTGGATCACACCCCCTATCCCAATTTCTAGACCAAACTAACCCATTGTCAGAAATGGTTCACAAACGAAGATTAAGTTCCGTAGGTCCTGGCGGGTTGACACGTCGAACCGCCAGTTTTCAAGCTAGAGATATTCATTTTAGTCATTATGGTCGTATTTGCCCCATTGAAACATCGGAAGGCATGAATGCTGGCCTTATTTCGTCGCTAGCTATTCAGGCGGAAGTTAGCAATTCCGGCTCTTTGCAGAGCCCGTACCTTGAGATGTCGGAATCATCTGAAAAAGAGCAATTAATCGACCCATCTCCCACTGAAGATGATTGCTACCGAATAGCAACTGAGAATTCGTTAATATCCCAATGGAGAACTAGAGGGAGGGAACTCATACCGGTTCGATATCAACAAGAATTTCTCAGCATCCTTTGGGAACAAGTTGATTTCCGAAGTATTCATCCCTTACATTATTTCTCTATCGGAGCTTCTCCTATTCCATTCATTGAGCATAATGACGCGAACTGCGCTTTGACGGGTTCTACCATGCAACGCCAGGCGGTTCCACTGGTTAATCCCGAAAGATGCTTCGTAGGGACTGGGTTAGAGAGTTAAATAGCTTCAGATTCGGGAAGTGTAGTTGTATCCGGACGAGAAGGATAAATCCGATATATTGGTGGTGATACAATTGAACTATCATCAATCCATGAAGCAGCAATCAATGATGCAGTTTCACGTGTTATAAGCAGTAAATTAAAGATATATGAGCGCTCCAATAGTAATACCTGTATACACCAAAAGTCTACGGTTTTGGCGGGAGAATTACCGAAACGCGGAGAACTCATCGCGGATGGGGCAGCAACCGCCAGGGGGGAATCAGCTTTGGGTCGAAATATACTAGTGGCCTACATGCCGTGGGAAGGGTACAATTTTGAAGATGCAGTGTTGATTAGTGAACGCCCAATATACGAAGACATCTCCACATCTTTTCACATTGAAAGACACGAAGTTGAAGTTTGCGTAACAAATCAGGGTCCTGAAAGGGTTACCAAGCAAATACCTCAATTGGATAGCCATACGCTTAGACACTTAGACGAGAATGGGCTCGCAGAATCGGGATCTTGGGTAGAGGCGGGAGATGCCTTGGTGGGTAAACCAACGCCCCAAGAGGGGACAGATTCATCACGTGCTCCAGAAGGCAGATTGTTACAAGCCATTTTTGGCATACAATTAGTTAACGCAAGAGAAAGCTGTCTGAAAGTTCCAATTGGTGGAAGAGGTCGAGTAACTGACGTCAGGTGGGTCTACCCCGAAGACGACACTTCAAACGATTCAGAAGTGATTCATATCTATATACTGCAAAAGCGTAAGATACAAGTGGGTGATAAGGTAGCTGGTAGACATGGGAATAAAGGTATTGTGTCAAAAATATTACCCAGACAGGATATGCCTTATCTGCAAGATGGTACACCAGTCGACATGATATTAAGTCCTTTAGGAGTACCTTCATGAATGAATGTGGGACAGATTTTCGAATGCCTACTTGGCTTAGCCGGGGAGTTTTCAGAAACCCATTACCGTATAGTACCCTTTGATGAGAGATACGAACGGGAAGCCTCTAGGAAACTAGTTTTTTCAGAACCTTGTAAAGCAAGTGCAAATACTCGTAATCCGTGGTTATTTGAACCCGATCACCCCGGAAAAAGCCGATTGATCGATGGACGAACGGGTGATCCCTTCGCGCAACCCATTACAACTGGAAAAGCCTATATGATGAAATTGATTCATCAGGTCGACGATAAGATTCATGCGCGATCCAGCGGACCTTACGCACTTGTTACGCAGCAACCTCTCAAGGGGAGATCCAGACGAGGGGGACAGCGGGTTGGAGAAATGGAAGTCCGGGCTTTGGAGGGTTTTGGTGTGTCTTACACGTCGCAAGAAATGCTTACAACTAAATCAGATCATATTCAGGCTCGTTACAAGGTACCTAGTGCAATTATGACCGGAAAACCTGTTTGCAAACCCAATACTGTTCCAGAGTCTTTCCGACTGCTAGTTCGAGAATTACGTCGCATGGGTTTAAACCTGGAGCACAACTTCATAATTGAAGAGGGGTTGGAGAGGGAGAGTGAAAACATTTGATATCCAATTGAAACTTCTTTCATGAATAATCAATCAAAATTTTATTTTCTCTATTATGATTCATCGAGCTAATTATCAACAGCTTAGGGTTGGACTGGCTTCCCCCGAGCAGATCCGCAGCTGGGCTGAGAGGAAGTTACCTAATGGAGACGTCGTCGGGCAAGTCGATTAACCTTACACGTTGCATCACAAGACTCATAAACCAGAGAGAGATGGCTCATTTCGTGAAAGGATACTCGGGCCTGTAAAAAGCGGCGTCTGCGCATGTGGAAACTATCGATCTGTCGATAACGGAGAGGAGTATTCCAGTTTTTGCAAACATTGTGGGGTTGAGTTTATCGACTCCCGGGTTCGAAGATACCGAATGGGATACATAAAACTTGCGTGTCCGGTAACCCACGTGTGGTTCTCAAAACGAATCCCTAGTTATATTGCAAATCCACTTGCCAAACCTCTTAAGGAATCAGAAAGCCCAGTATATTGCGATGCGTGACTTGATTGTATGTGTTGATCATTACAGATTTGCTATAAGCTGTCACCCCATGCAAAAGTGGGAAGCCTCTAACCGACATGTCCCTCGCGTCGATCGAGGAATATTGTCTAACTCGGGGTAGATACTATTGTGTATAGAATGGGTACCCCTCCTCCATGGTTAATTTTTAGTAAAAAAAATCCAACAATTGGGCTTCGTAATTACTACTTTTGAAGTACTTCAGTTGATGGGATAAAATTAAAGTGCTGTTCAACCCAATTCTTTGGCCCCCCCCTGAAGGAAAAAACTTTCCAAAAGTTATTTTCCATATCTTTTTCTATTTTCTATATATGGTTATGAAAATCTAATCATCGCATTGATTTTCTTATTCAATTAAACTAAAAGCCATCGAAGTAGAGCAGAAACCCAAAGAGGGAAGTGATCGCATTGGGAACAAGGGAAATATCTCCAGCCTGCGACTAAATCAAGAGAAAAATATCGAAAGGAAAAACTACTTCTTCCCCGGCAGATCGCTCAATACGGAGGGTGCAAGACTACTCGAGAAAAGCAAGTTGAAACCCGAGTAATGAGTAACTACTTGATATTCGACGAGACGCTATTACCGCGTCTCAAAAACGTCAAATTGTTTCAATTTTACACTTAGTTATTTGAGCCGGATGAGAGGAAACTTTCATGTCCGATTCTAGGGGGGGGGGGCGCCGCCCGACCTATCCCAATCTTTTTCTTGCTAGGCCCGTGTCCGAAAGGCCCAACCTATTAAGATTGCGGGGTTTGTTCAATTACGAAGACCGATCCTGGAGAAACATGCTTCCCATTTTTTTCTCCACTCGAAATTATGAAACACTTCAGGGGAACGAAATTGCCACCGGGGGAGATGCCGTCAAAAAAGGATTAACTAGTTTGGATCTGCGAAGTGTCATGGATCGCGCACATTTGGAGTGGCAGGCGCCGACGAAGCAAAGGCCTGTTGGGATTGAATGGGAAGATCGGACAATTCAAAGGAGGAAAGATCTTTTGGTTAGGCGGATGAAATTAGCCAAGGATTTCTTACGGACGAACCTAAAAGCGGAATGGATGGTTTTAGATCTCTCGCCGGTTCTGCCACCTGAATTGAGACCGATAGTTGAATCGTACGAAGGCGAATTAGTTACTTCCGACCTTAACGAGCTTTACAGAAAGGTTATTCATCGAAATAATACTCTTGCCGAATTCTTATCGGGGAGTGAATTCACGCCGGAGGGATTAATTGTTTGTCAAAAGAGACTTATTCAAGAAGCCGTAGACGCCCCCATCGACAACGGTATACGTGGGCAACCGATGAGGGATATCAATAACAGACCCTACAAGTCATTTTCAGAGGTTATTGAAGGCAAGGAAGGACGATTTCGTGAGAATTTGCTTGGAAAACGGGTTGACTACCCGGGCCGTTTCGTTATTGTCGTAGGCCCGTCTCTTTCGTTACATCAATGTGGATTACCCCGAGAAATGCCAATTGAACCTTTCCAAGTATTTGTAATTCGTAACTTGATCGGATGACATCTCGCCTGTAATCTACGATCGGCTAAAAGTATGATACGAAAGGAAGATCCCATCATATGGGAAGTTCTTCGGGAAGTTATGCGGGGTCACCCCATACTGCTGAATCGAGCACCTACTTTGCATAGGTTGGGTATACAAGCATTTCAACCCATTTTGGTGGAAGGACGTGCCATTCGTTTACATCCATTGGTTTGTGGGGGGTTTAACGCAGATCTCGACGGAGATCAGATGGCCGTTCATGTGCCCCTATCTCTCGAAGCTCAGATTGAAGCGCGTCTTCCAATGTTTTCGCATATAAATTTGTTATCCCCCGCTACGGGCGATTCTGTATCTGTCCCGAGTCAAGACATGCTCCTCGGTCTTTATGTACTAACAATTGAGAATAAGCAAGGAATCTACGGAAGCAGACATTCCGTTTTCATGGTAGGAGATGATGTTCACCCCGCCCTCGCCGGAATACCCCGTTTCGGTAGTTACTACGACATACTCAGAGCCAAGGAATCAAATCAAATTGATTTCTGTAGTTTCTTGTGGCTTCGATGGGAAACTAGTTTGGAAATGATTGGTTCGAAAATTCGTGAATTACCTGTTGAATCCCAACATGAATCCTTGGGAACATCTCTTCACCCTTATGATAATTACCAGATTAGAAAGTGTAGGAAGGGATCTATCTCAAGTATATATGTACTTACTACGGCTGGTCGCGTTTCATTTAACCAACAACTGAGGGAAGCGATGCAAGGTGTATCAAAAGCATCTTCGTGTGCTACTTCGCCCGTACCGGATATGGTAACGCGAGACGAAATGCCTATGTCCAACCGCAAAAATGAAGAATGAAAAATCTTCTATATATATATATAGTTAATAAACTACTTAGATTCAAATTATTGATTAATAAATGTCACAAAATAAAAAGATGATATACAGGGGGAGGTTTCTATAATGACAGATCAAACTGAATTGCCGTTCTGCAACAAAACAATGGATAGAGTTGCGATGAGACGACTCATCGCCAAGTTAGTCGTTTGTTTTGGAATTGCATCTACAACAAATATTTCGGATCAAGTTAAAATTTTGGGTTTCCAACAAGCTACGAGAGCGTCTGTCTCATTAAGCATCGACGACCTCCTAGCAGTACCATCCAGGGGATGGCTTGTACAAGATGCCGAGAAATAAGGTTACGTCTCAGAGCGGCATTATCGTTACGGAAGTCTCCATGCCGTGGAGAAGTTGCGTCAATCGATTGAAGCCTGGTACGCTACAAGCGAATGTCCAAAACGAGAAATGAATCCAAGTTTCAAAATGATCGATCCTTTAAACCCAGTCCACATGATGTCTTTTTCAGGGGCCCGGGGAAGTATATCCCAAGTTCATCAGTTGCTTGGAATGAGGGGATTGATGTCGGATCCCCGGGGACAAGTGATTGACCTCCCCATTCGAAGAAACCTCCGCGAAGGCCTATCCCTGACGGAATATATAATTTCCTGCTATGGTGCCCGCAAGGGGGTTGTGGATACCGCCGTTCGAACCTCCGATGCTGGATACCCAACACGCAGACCCGTCGAAGTGGTCCAACACATTGCCGTACGCAAGAAGGATTGCGAAACTACCAAAAGCATTGCTTTGCTGAATATCACCCAAGAGAAACGAGAATCTATTAGAATAATATCATATCAAAAATTGGTTGGACGTGTGCTGGCAGATAACGTCTATTGGGACGTTAGATGTATCGCCACCCGTAATCAAGATATCAGTGATGGGCTGGCTAGTAACTCAGTAGCATCGGCACAGCCAATATATGTAAGATCTCCTTTGACACGTAAAAGCATTTTCCGGATTTGTCAGTGGCGTTACGGTCGGAGTCTTGCTCATTACGATTTGGTAGAGTTGGGGGAAGCTGTTGGTATCATCGCGGGTCAATCCATTGGAGAACCGGGAACTCAGTTAACATCAAGAACTTTTCATACAGGTGGGGTATTTACGGGCGATATCGCAGAATACGTACGAATTCCGTTCAATGGACTTATTAATTCCGATGGGGGGCTGGTTTATCCCACACGTACACGACACGGGCATCCCGCTTGGATGTGTCGGGATAATTCATCCGTTGTTATCAGGAGTTGTGGCGCTACACACAATTTTGTCGTCCCAGCCCAAAGTCTACTTATGATTCGAAACGGTCAGTATGTCGAAGCACAGCAAATCGTCGCGGAAGTACGAGCCAAAGAGTTTCCCCTTAAGGAACGTATCCAAAAAGCCATCTACCCAAATTTAAAAGGAGAGATTCACTGGAGTAAATTTTTGTGGCATGTACGCGATTATATAGACAACCCCATTCGCGTCGTACGTGAGGCGGGTCATATCTGGATTCTTTCAGGGGCCTATAGCGATTCCGACGAAAGCTACTTGTTTCATAAAGATCAGGATAGGGTCGGTATAAAGCCCAACTCTCCCGAAAGAAGATGCAATTATTTCGGAGGAAGTAGTAAAGAAGAAATTGATGCCGTCAACTGCGAGGGTTCTCAAAAAAGTATTCGAGAATTTGGAATCGATCCAAAATGTTTTTTAAATTGGTCAAAACCTCCAAAATCTAACTATATTCTATCTAATATCAAAGTGGAGCGGTCCGAAAAAACTGAATTTGTTTCTACATTGCTCGAAAGACAACAGAAAAGGTTTGACGAATCGCGTTTTGCTAATGTTGATGTTCAGTTAAACAGCATTTCGGATGGAAACGATATCCTTGCTATCTACGAAAAACTCGAGTATCGAACTGGTGCTTCGGGGATTATTAGATATGGTACGATAGAAGTAGAACCCATTGCTAAAAATAGATTCCTTTTTGACGTTAAAGTGGGAAAATTGACTTCTGGCTCATGGTATAGAATAGTCAGAGGAGGCAATTCCTTTCTAATTCCCGAGGAGGCTTATACTACAAATGAACCCCCATCATCTATTTCGGTAACAAACAATACTATTGTAGAAGAAGGCACACGAATAACTGATACTATTAGTAGTAAAGTAGGTGGACTAGTCCGAATCGAAGAAACATTAACAAACGGCATTACGGTAAGAGTATTACCTGGATATATTCACAATCCGGGAAAGGCAACTAGTATACGGAAACAAAATGTTAAATTAATAGAGTCGGGTAATTTGATTATTGGTGGAATCAAAACCAAGGGTTGGGTTTACCTCCAACCGGTTACACTTTACAGGAGAAGAAAGGCCTCTGTCTTGGTAAGACCAGTTGTCAAATACGATGTATCTAGCGATTCTTTGATGCAGGGAGTCTTCTGCGCTGATAAGCCGAAAACGCGGAAATGCGCCAAAGTCGAAACCCTACCATGTATCTCTCATAAAAATGGTGGGGAAATCAAAATGATTAATCACGCGACTATTCAATTAATTCGAACTTTTTTAGTGGTTGGGTGGCGAAGACACTTCCGCCAGACTGCCTCTACGCAAAAAAATTATTTAACTCTTGCCAACGTGGGAATCAATAATCTCTTCAGTACTTTCCTTCAGGTTAATTCGGTGGTGTATACCCCCGAACGACGGCTTGGGGTCAGTCAAGTTTCCCAAAAGTTGTTGTCTGTCGACAAGCCATTTCTCGCTCAAGTGAATCTATCCGATGACAGCAATTATTTAATTCTCAAATATCAAAGCGTTACTGTTCATTCAGTGTCAGAACGTGGTGCATCTTTCCTAACTTTATCACCGTTTGACTTTCGTCGTAATAATTTCCTCCCTGATTCAAACAATAACAACTACGAGCAAAAAGTTGGAGAATACTTACCTCAACCAGAATCGGATATAGGCGGCGGTAGTCCGAAAAACGTTTTACTCAGTTCCAAATATGAATCGTTTTCGGAAAAGTATCCAAATCTAAATATTAAAGAAAGGTCGGTTAAATTTGAAAAATCAAGCCCCACTTGTTGTCAATTAAATTTTGAAGAGGTAGGTTTATCGGGAACTTCATACGCAATTTCTTACTTTTTGGCTACCCCCCCTTTGGCGCTGAGTGGGAAAATTTCCTTCCTAGTAAATTTTTTTCCCGATTTTTTGACAGATACATATTCGGCAGATACGCCGGGCCAACTACATCGGTTTTTAATTGACGAAACCAAATTAACATCGAAATGTCCTATAAATTCTTTTTCAAATAGATTTTTATTGGAAAAGCCAATTTGTTCGACATCAAATTTTTTTAATCGGGGAATACTGCTAATTAATCTAGGACTATTAATCAACGAAAGTCGATATTTCCGTGGAAGTAATGTAGTTCTCCAGTCCGGTCAGGTTGTAGCCATTTACCGAGATTACTTACTAGTCAGAACTGGTAGGACCCTGCTGGCGACCCGGGGAGCAACTCCCCACAAGATATCTGGAGACATCATTGGGAAGGGAGATACATCAATAACATTACCATATGATAGATTGAAATCTGGAGATATTACTCAGGGTCTTCCGAAGGTTGAGCAGCTACTGGAGTCTCGTACCATTGCCTCTATTCCAGCAAGAATCGAAGATCTTTTTGGGAGATGGAGTCGGGGTATTACAAGATTAATTGGGAACCTCTGGAGCCACTTTCTAAGGGCTGGAACAAGTATGGAACGCTGCCAACTGATTCTAATTAATGAAATTCGAGAAGTTTATGAATCTCAAGGAGTACAAATATCTGAAAAACATCTAGAAATTATTATTTGGCAACTAACATCGCGGGTCGTAGCGTCGGAGGAGGGAATAGCCAACGTCTTCTTCCCTGGGGAGCTTGTCGAGTTGTCACAGGCGGAACGGATGAATCGCGTATTGAAAAGACCAATTTTCTACGAACCTATTATACTGGGAATGACAAAGGCATCCCTTAATACTACAAGTTTTCCATCAGAGGCGAGTCTTCAAGAAACTACGCGAGTATTGGCCAAAGCTGCTCTCCGCGGTCGAATTGATCGGTTAAAGGGATTGAAGGAAAATGTTATTCTTGGTGACGTTGTCCCTGTTGGAACAGGTAGTCCAGAAATCGTTTGCCAACTAGAAGTGAGTAAACGAAAGGGGTTTCATTCGGCAATGGATAGGGATAGTAAGAATTTAAATTGGCAAATAAAATATGATCTACGCGGTTACCGCGGGAAGCAAAATATCGACACCAATTTATTTATTAATAAAGGATTGAGCCGATCCCTCCCTTATATTAATCTTGGGATAATATAATATAAAGGGTTACTCGATGCTAAATGAAGTTTTTGCGCGTTTTAACCTGCAAAACTGATCACCAGATTGTAATAATTTATCAAATTTAGTTAAAATGAAACGAGTTTACAGCTTTTTTTTTTATTGGAGGGGGGGGGGGGAAGATGCAACAGAAAAATCGGAATATTGAGTTGGAAGGAATGATGGCGGCAGGAATCCACTTTGGTCACCAAACCCAGAAATGGAATCCTAGGATGTCACCCTATATATTTACGGAACGGAAAGGTGTTCATATTCTCGACCTAACTCAGACTGCTCGTCTTTCATCTGAAGCTTGTGATTTGGTATTCGATGCAGCAGCGGAGGGAAAAGAATTCCCAACGGTTGGTACGAAACATCAAGTAGCTGATTTGATAGCATCAGCCGCAACAAGATCTCAATGTCACTATGTAAATGAGAAGTGGTTAGGCGGTACGTTAACAAATTGGCTCACTACGGAAATGCGTCTTCGCAGGTTTCAATACTTACAAAATGGAGAAAATACAGGAGGGTTCGACTGACTTCCGAAGCAAGAGGCGGCGATTTTAAGGGGATAACTGTTTAAACTAAAGAAGTGTCTAGGCGGAATTCAATATATGTCAGATTTACCCGATATTGCGACAATTACTGATCAACACGAATAATCTATCGCGCTTAGGGAATGTATTATTCTAGGTATTCCCACAATTTGTGTTGTCGATACAGATTGCGATCCGGATCTTGTAGATATCCCAATTCCCGGCAATGACGACGCGCGACCCTCAATCCGATGGATATTGGACAAACCAACACTAGCTATTTGCGAAGGTCGTGCGAACTCAAAGTTCTCCTAAATAAATTAACAGGTGGCAAGGCTGAAAACTGCCTCAACAACTTGTAATGAAATAGCTGGGGGTTTATACCGTAATTGAGGATGCCGCCTAATTCCACCAAAAAAGTAACGCGCCTTTCCTATTTTAGAATAAGTAATTTGTAGCGATCGCCTCAAGTTTTTTAGATAAATTTATCTATTGAGAGGGGGGTATTACGCACATCGAACAACTCCGAATTTATGAGATTGATTATCTGTATCAAGTATCGAGTGTAGAAGTAGGCTAACACTCTTATTGGCAAATAGGAGAATTTCAAGTTCATGCGCAGGTTCTTGTAACTTCCTGGGTGGTTATCGCCTTGTTGCTGGCTCTACCTATTGTAGCCACCAGGAATCTGCAAGTCATACCGACTGGCAGCCAAAACTTCATCGAATATGTTCTTGAATTTATTAGGGATTTAACTAGGACCCAGATGGGGGAAGAGGAATACCGTCCCCGGGTTCCATTTATTGGAACGATGTTTCCATCCATTTTTGTTTCCAACCGGTCCGGTGCTCCGTTTCCCTGGCGAATGGTTCAGTTGCCTCATGGAGAGTTGGCTGCACCTACCAACGATATCAACACTACCGTTGCACTAGCCTTGCTTACATCAGTAGCACATTCTTATGCGGGTTTACACAAAAGAGGTTTTAGTTATTTCGGTAAGTATATCCAGCCAACTCCGGTACTACTACCTATCAACATTTTGGAAGATTCTACCAAACCTCCATCACTTAGTTTTCGACTGTTTGGAAATATTTTGGCTGACGAGTTGGTAGTAGCTGTTCCCGTCTCCCTAGTACCTTCAATTGTTCCTGTACCCACGATGCCTTTAGGACTATTTACAAGTGCCATACAGGCTTTGATTTTTGCCACTTTGGCTGCAGCTCATATCGGGGAATCCACGGAGGGCCACCACTAATTTGGTCGGGTTGAGTTATTTCAAAATAATAAAGTAACCACAAAATATTTATTTTGAGAACCAGTCATTGGGTCGCTATAGTGAAAAATTTTTGTTTTCGTGGTATCATGCTATAGTGGTACGAGATCCGTGCTGCCTTCTCCTCCACTCTGAATAGTAAAAAGAAAGACGAGCGGGGGGGGGGGGGGTAAATTAGAAATCCCGCATGGTCCTCCAAATTTAACTTGAACCATTTAAGATTTTGAATAGGAAATAATTAGTTATTTTCACCGTCAAGCTCATATTCTTAAGAAAGAATACACGAGGTATATGGGAAGCAATTTATGTCGTTTTCGCGTTTCTTGTTTGAACCAATTTAGATCTCAGCTGGACCGACGTCACAGCATATGAGATGAAGTGTATTACTTGCGCTGAAGCTGGAATAGACATATTTTGGTAGGTTGCAATTACTACCCCCAAATATTCAAATATTTTCGATCCAATTTTATTAAATTAGCTGGGAAGTAAAACCGATTGACGCAGAGTGTGTCCTTCTTTCTTGTGCTTCATTATTTTTCCAAATTCAACATTAGGTATACAGTATACGGGTATTTTGTTACACCACACGATTAGTTTTGATCAGATTCGTGTAGAATTGATTTCTCAAATAGCATTCACTAGAAAGTCTTCGTTGCGCCAAGTCTAGTTAGTACCCACCGAAACAAAACAAGATTAATTAACGTAAATAAATTAAGAGGAGACTAATACGAATCCATTGATTTCTGCTGCTTCTGTCATTGCTGCTGGGTTAGCTGTAGGCCTTGCCTCAATTGGCCCGGGTGTCGGCCAGGGGACTGCTGCAGGTCAGGCAGTCGAGGGTATCGCGAGACAGCCAGAAGCAGAAGGCAAGACACGAGGTACTTCATTATTGAGTTTAGCTTTCACGGAAGCTTTGACAATTTACGGATCAGTTGTAGCTCTAGCTTCGTCATTTGCCAATCCATTTGTTTAACCTGTTTGTAATGAGGAGTATTCCGCCCGGTGCACTCCCTCCTCCCCTTCTCCAAACTGTTTCCGAATCAGTAGCGAGTCGGGAGGGGGGGGGGCCTTTGGGAAGTCGATGCCCCATCTACCCAACCGAATACCTGCTGCGTTTATTTGTAACCCCCCCCCCTTTTTTCGGGTAAAGCGATATAAGTTGCCAAAATTGATGACTCGGAAAATATTGTCCGCATCGCAATTTTCCTTCGACTTTTCAGAATTTGTAATTTGCTACCTCCTCCCAGGCTGGACCAGAAGTTGTTTAAATCTTGCAAAACCTTCCAGGAGGGAAAGGATTACGAGAAGTGTAAGTGAGATCGATGCTCCCTTAAGTGATTGGACTCTTGCCGCAAGTATTGGCTTAAATACCAATATCTTGGAAATAAACTTAATTAACTTAATTTTAGTGGTAGGTATATTGTTTTACTACGGAAAGGGAGTGTGTGCGAGTCGTATATCCGAGTGAGATAACTGTTTTTTCAGTTGTGCCCAGAGGTAAAGGTGCAAAACCCCGACGAATTCCCCGCAAGTAAGTGTTATGCAGGAACCGTAGCATTCCGTGTAATCGATGAAATTTTCACCTCCATTGACCGATTCTCGGGACTGTCGTCAATATGGTTAAAGCCGAATTGCTTAAAGTCTTGGCAAAATTAGGGTTTTCCTTCCCCTACCGCGTAAGCCAAATCGCGATTGAAAACGCATCATTTCGGTATATGACGCTCATATCAACAAAACTTTGATTCGTACCACTTAAGATACCTCCGTAGGTAGATATATAAAAATCAAAGTTGATTTAGCTCAATCTTTTTGAATTTGCTGAATAGACAACCCATACAAGACGAACACCACTCGGAAAAAGCGGCTCTCAGATAATTAATAATTTTATGAGAGAGTCCTCAAATTTTTTTCTCCTTCTCAAATATTGATTATTCCATCTAAACGTACTTGAGATGAATCTTATTATTTAACGGAGAAGATAAGGAGGCAAGCCCGCAGGTTGAAACATTATCCGTTGGATCCTACCGATTTTTCGGTAGAAATGGGCAGGAAAGCCGAATGGATCGAAAAATCCATGTTCGGTTTGGGAAGAGATTATCAGTCTCCGATAATCAGAGGTCTGTAATCCACTTTCATTGATCAATTTCTTAGATAATCGCGAAAGAACAATTTTGAATACAATTCGGGATGCGGAAGAGCGTCATGAGGAAGCTACTAAAAAACTTCAGAAGGCTCGTATTCGCCTGCAGCAAGCAAAAGTTAAAGCGGATGAGATCCGAATCAATGGACTTACGCAGATGGACAGGGAACAGCGGGATCTCGTTGATGCAGCCGACAAAGATTTAAAGGGGTTTGAGGATAGTAAAAATTTTGCAATTCGTTTCGAGAAGCAACGCGCCATCGAGCAGGTTCGGCAGCAAGTTTCTCGACTAGCGTCCGAAAGGGCTCTAGAAGGTCTAAATAGTCGTCTGGATAATCAACTGCATCTACGAGTGATTGATTATCACATTGACCTGTTCAGAGCCCTGAGAAACAAATCCGATTAGTTCCAAACTCACTACCGTCTCATTATAAAACGGGTTTTATTTTTATTTCCCCTCCCTCCAGTAATATCTTTTTGGCAAACATGGTAATAAATATTCGACCTGACGAAATTAGCAGTATTATCCGCAAACAAATTGAAGGGTATGTCCCGGAAGTAAAGGTTGTTAACATCGGTACCGTACTTCAAGTCGGAGATGGGATTGCCCGTATTCACGGACTCAACAAAGTAATGGCTGGCGAATCGGTGGAATCTGAGGATGGTACAGTAGGGATCGCTCCGAATCTGGAATCTGATAATGTTGGGGCTGTACCGACGGGTGATGGTTTGACGATACAAGAGGGAAGTTCTGTAAAAGCGACAGGAAAGATTGCCCAAATACCAGTCAGTGACTCGTTTTTGGGCCGTGTCGTAAATGCCTTGGCCCAACCTATTGATGGGAAAGGTCAAATCCCAGCTTCTGAATTTAGGTCGATTGAATCCCCCGCTCCGGGGATTATTTCGAGACGCTCCGTATACGAACCTTTACAAACAGGCCTTATTGCTATCGACTCCATGATCCCTATAGGTCGCGGTCAGCGAGAATTAATTATTGGCGACAGACAGACTGGTAAAACAGCAGTAGCTACAGATACAATTTTGAATCAGAAGGGCCAAAACGTTATATGTGTCTACGTAGCCATCGGTCAAAAAGCTTCTTCCGTAGCTCAGGTAGTGGATACCTTTCAAGATCGCGGCGCTATGGGATATACAATTGTGGTGTCAGAGACCGCGAATTCTCCAGCTACTCTGCAATATCTCGCTCCTTATACGGGAGCAGCTTTAGCCGAATACTTCATGTATCGCAAGCAGCATACCCCGATTATCCATGACGATCTTTCCAAACAAGCCCAAGCTTATCGACAAATGTCTCTGCTGTTAAGAAGACCACCCGGTCGGGAAGCATATCCGGGAGATGTTTTTTACCCGCACTCTCGTCTTTTGGAGAGAGCAGCTAAGTTAAGTATCCAATTAGGGGAAGGTAGCATGACGGCTTCACCTATCGTTGAAACACAAGCGGGGGATGTCTCAGCTTACATCCCTACCAATGTTATTTCTATCACCGACGGTTAAATCTTCTTATCAGCAGATCTATTTAACGCTGGGATTCGACCAGCAATAAATGTGGGGATTTCTGTATCTAGAGTGGGTTCCGCAGCTCAAATAAAAGCTATGAAACAGGTGGCTGGCAAGTTGAAATCGGAATTAGCACAATTCGCAGAATTGGAGGCTTTCGCACAATTCGCCTCTGATCTCGATAAGACTACTCAGAATCAGTTAGCTAGAGGCCAACGATTGCGTGAACTGCTTAAACAGTCTCAATCAGCCCCATTATCGGTCGAGGAGCAGGTGGCCACCACTTACACTGGAGTCAACGGATATCTGGATGTATCAGAAGTTGAACAAGTCAAACGCTTCTTGATTCAGTTACGCGAGTATGTAATAACAAATAAACCTCAATTCGGTGAAATTACTCGTTCCACAAAAGTGTCTACGGAACAAGCGGAAATACTTTTGAAGGAAGCAATTAAAGAGTCGACAGAAATTTTTCTGTTGCAAGAGAAGTGAGTGGAAAGGTTGCATATTGCAACCGGGGAGTGACCCTCAAGCATTACCCGATCACTTCCACTTCATTTACGTTGATATAATCACCCCAGATGCGGAATTACGTCCAATAGGATTTGAACCTATACCTAAGGTTTAGAAGACCTCTGCCCTATCCATTAGACGATGGACGCCCGTTATCGCCCCCCCTCCCTTTTTTTGGTTAGTTACAAATTTGTCGACGGATTAATCCCCAAATCGTGAACAAACAATAATTGTAGTTTGTTCACGACGCAATCCACGGATGAGGGGTTAATTCAACTAGGGTTCCGAGATTCCTAGTATCAACAGCGGGTAGCGGGAATCGAACCCGCATCAGTAGCTTGGAAGGCTAAAGGTTATAGTCGACGGCAACAAATGACTGTGACGTCGCTAATTCAGAACCGAACCTGGTAGTTTCCATCCATTCGGCTCCTTTATGGAAAGAAGGGATCAATAGTGCGAAACTGAGGCAGAACTTGTCTATACATACCAAGCTAGTTAAACAAAACAACTACAAGACGGGTAGGTTGTCTTTTCTGCCTTAATTGGAGGGGGCTCTTTTTGAAGTTATTTCTCCGGGGATCAATACTTTTTCTATGTTGGAATATTTAGCAGACCCCACCCCCACCCCCTCCACAACTGTTTGAAGAGGAGGGAATCACCCCACTTTGACTAAGTGGTATCCGTAAAATCTATGTCAGTCTCGCCTACGCTTTATTCGTATAGCATCGATAAACTTCTTAGATCATCCCTCAAAAAGAAAAAAAAATTAGCTTTATCAATTGCCTCTTTTCTTCTTTTACTTACTTCGTTCCTTATTTTTACTCTTAGAAATCCTTAGGAAAATATTTTTCACCGAGTCTTGGAAGCAAATTTTGCCGCTTAATTCTAACAGTGCGGAATAATCCTGATAAACCAGAATCAATCTATTTATAACTTTCAGGCTTGGATTTTTTTCTTCAAGGTTCAGTGACGATGAAACAAATATTTTAGATGTCTACCCATAGATTCTGTTTTTTTACCCCACGAAATCATCCCCGTTTTCTTGCATACCGAGATAATCCTGCTTCGTTACTAACCGGTACGACTTCCGAAGTACAAGAGTAACAGGAATGGCGCATTCTCTCCCCTACTACCAGTAACTAGTAGGGAGAAATAGATGTACTTCTGTAAAAATAAAGCTTTTTGATTTAGTTGAGATGCTGTTTGAGAGATCCCTTAACTATTAAAATCAATATAATACGAATCACACTTTTACCACTAAACTATACCCGCGACGGTACACCCGCATTATACGAGCTATCTTTAGATCGGCGAGGCATTTCAAACGTGCTTGCATTTGATTATAGGAGGAGCTCCCCCCCCCCCCCCTCATCTTACCCATTCCTATTTATTTTTGTATATGTATATCTACATACGGAATTGGTAGTCATTTAGTGGTTGCGCTGCCCACGTCACAGATTACCCCTTCGAGCTGCCAATAGTGCAATTACTAAGGGCCCTGACACAACCACCAACGCCAAGATAACAAGTTGCGCAATTATTTCTAGATTCATTATCCCTCCTTCTATCGTTTTTTTATAAATCTATCTTTATATCAAGAAATTTTTTCACTTATCCGAAATAAAAAAAATGGGGAGGTGGGAGAAACTGATGACATCAAATTCGTAAAATAAAATTATTTTGCTACGCCTCTGAAACAAGCATTTCACCTGCAAAATTGACTATTGCGTCGCATTAGCAATCATTTTGGTTTAGTTAACGGAAGCAAATTTTCCAATTTGCCAAAAATGTCCAGGCTAGAAAACAGGGAATCCATCTTGGGCGAGATTTTTAGTTTGTATCCAATAGATTTGGTTACGAATTTAATTTTCGTACTTTACTTCGTAAAAAGAGGAGGGGGCTGGCAGAAAGCAGAAATTTAAAATTTTTACTCAGAAGTAATTCGGAGTTTGACTCCGTCGAATCAAGTAATATACACGCGGGCAAGGCCATCCCTTCCACAAATCATATTGTAGTTGCAAATTGTAGGTATAGACTTACAATCCAACTTTGCGTTAAAATTGAGCGGAGATACAATCCCAGCTGTTTGGAGAGATGGCCGAGGGGTCTAAAGCGGCGGATTGCTAATCCGTTGTACAAACCATATGTACCGAGGGTTCGAATCCCTCTCTCTCCCATCTTAGTAAATTGGTTAAACTGGTGGGTTGATAAACTTATCTCAGCGAGGCAACTAAAACATCGATTTTTACCTAATCCCCACGGCCAGGGTTTCGTCCAGGATCATTTGATAAAAATCCGAAAACGAAGAGAGATACGAAAAAGATCACTACTGCATAGACAAATAGTTTGAGGGTAAGCATGATAACATCTCCATGTTTTTTAGAATCGGGGATAAAATAAACCGGAACAACTTTGTTTCGTTTGGAACATCTACTTATCTCTATCTTTTTCATTTGGTTGGAAATACCGCTATGACTTCTCCCTCCAATTGGGAAAAGAGAAGAAACCCGGCTTTGGTGAGACATGGCGAGACGTTACTTCACCAAATGAATTATATCTGTAATATTCAATATTTTTTTTTTAACTCTTATTTTAACCGGTAGAGATAAAAATCGCATAAATATTCAACTTATTAAAAAACTTATGTCTATCAATCTTGGGTAAGCCGCGAGCATCCAATTTTTTTTTTTTCGAAATAGAAATGGATACGTCAGTACCGATATATCTAACCGTGGATGCCATATACTATCTAGGAGGATTGCAACTTACCAAATTTGGTTTTCTGCTTAAAATGGAGTCCCCCCCCCCTTTTTTTTTTCCAACCTCAACTGTTTGGCAATGTTTTTTTCTTCGCTGCGTAAGGAACGGAGCATTCCAGAATTGAGCAACCGCCTAGTACTTATTATCGAAAACTAACTGCGGCTTGCCAAACGAAGGCCAGGAGGAGAAAGAACACCGGTATTACCGGCATTACATCCACAATTGGATCGAAGATTGCATAAGCTTCGGGTGATTTGGCAAAGGAAGCATCATTGAGGTGAATAGAATTTTCCAGATAGATGTCATACAAAACTATCATTTTGATTCTCCAGTGATGTAACAAGTAATTTCGCCCCGACATGGTTACACATCACCTCTCAATTGGTTGACCCGTCAGGTATGTATTATTATATGCTCCTCATTCAATTAATTTGGATTCGCTGAATCAAAACTTTACCGGATCAAAATGATATCTGACTGGGTTTCTACTTAACTATCCCTTTTCAGTTAGTTTTCCGAAATAACAGTAGTTCCAAACTACTCCAACCTCCCTTCGTTGCTTCTCTCTTCTAACCGAGCAGGTAGTTAGAAAAGCCAGTTGACAGGAAATTCAAAGTGTGGCATAGTCATCATACCCATCATTTGTGGGGCGTGGCCAAGCGGTAAGGCAGCGGGTTTTGGTCCCGTCACTCGGAGGTTCGAATCCTTCCGTCCCAGATTTTTTCCTAAAAAATTCCCGCATTCTCACATACTAGAAATTAGAGAACTTCTAAATCTTACCTACTTCTAGCTTTGATTCTCTATCTACCCCCCCCCCCCCCCCCTCCCCCGATATACCCAATGTAATAGTTCCACTCGGTGGGTCTTCCAGTTTATATTATGATGATAAGCCGCATATAGCAATAGATCCCTTTCTTTATGATGCGAAGTAACAAAACGATATCAAAAACAAACTATGAAATTAGCTTATTGGATGTATGCTGGACCCGCCCATATAGGCACTCTACGGGTAGCCAGTTCCTTCAGGAACGTACATGCTATAATGCATGCCCCTTTGGGAGATGACTACTTCAACGTAATGCGTTCCACGTCGGAAAGGGAAAGGGATTTTACCCCAGTAACTGCTAGTGTAGTGGACCGCCACGTATTAGCACGTGGGTCTCAGGAAAAAGTTATAAATAACATAAGCCGAAAAGATGAGGAATAACACCCCGACTTAATCGTTTTAACACCTACGTGTACCTCTAGTATTTTACAGGAGGATCTACAAAATTTTGTGGATCGAGCTTCTTTGTCTTCCGAGTCTGATGTAATTCCCGCGGATGTTAATTACCACCGAGTCAATGAGCCTCAAGCGGCGGATAGAACCTTGGAACAAATAACTCGATTTTATTTGGATAAGGCTCTTAAACGAAGTAGCTTAGATCGATCCGTGACAGACGTACCTTCAGCAAATATTATAGGGATTTTTACCTCGGGGTTCCATAATCAGCATGACTGTCGCGAATTGAAACGTCTACCTGGAGAATCGGGAATTTTGGTCAATCAAGTAATCCCAGAGGGAGGGTCTCTAAATTATTTGAAGGATTTGCCAAGAGCTTGGTTTAATACAGTTCCTTATCGTGAAGTGGGCTTGATGACAGCAACTTCCTTGGAAAAAGAGTATGGAATGCCTTATATATCTATAACTCCCATGGGAATTTCAAACACAGCCGACTTCATTGCACAGATTGGAAAGCTTGTGAGCATGTGGGCTTCCGTGCTGTCAGAAAAGAGGCTTAACTACAAACCATACGTCGAAAATCAAACTAAATTTGTTTCCCAAGCTGCTTGGTTTTCAAAGTCTATTGATTGTCAAAATTTGGCTGGAAAAGAAGCAGTAATCTTTGGCGATGCAACTCATGCAGCCTCAATTACGAAAATACTTGTTAAAGAAATGGGAATTCGTGTCAGTTGCCCAGGCACGTATTGCAAGCATGATGCAGAATGGTTCAATGAGCAAGTTCAGGGTTTATGTGATGAAGTAATAGTTACGGAAGATCATACCGAGGTTGGAGATACGATAGCCCGCATCGAGCCCTCTGCCATATTTGGAACTCAGATGGAGCGTCATATTGGCAAACGTATTGATATTCCGTGTGGGGTCATTTCCTCACCAGTTCATATCCAGAATTTTCCTCCGGGATATCGACCTTTTTTAGGTTACGAGGGAACCAATCAAATAGCCGATCTAGTTTATAATTCATTTAATCTGGGTATGGAAGATCATTTGCTGGATGTTTTTGGAGGGCATGATACCAAAGGAGTAAGCACCAAGTCTCTATCAACAGACAGGAGGGATATTAATTGGAACCCCGAAGCTGAGTCGGAACCAAATAAAATTCCCGGTTTTGTAAGGGGGAGGGCCAGGAAAAATACCGAAATCTCTGCAAAACGAAACAATATTCCAGAAATTACAATTGATGTAACGTATGCGGCTAGAGAAAAATTAAGCTCTTAATTCAATTTGATAAATTGTACGGGTAATCGTTTGACATAAGTTCTAGTTCATTTAATTTCATTTTGGCAATGCGTGGGAAAGTTAGTACCGGAAGCATCAGTCAGAGATGCTGTAGCAGTAAGTATTTAACAAGAAAATAATTCTCGGTTTTTAGATATTATGGTAAAACCCCGCTTGAAGCGACATGGTAAAAAGCAACGTGTGACTCGAACATCGAGATCGTCTTCGCGGAGTCTGGTATCCGCCGGTTCTACCCAAAGGGTGGGACGTTCTCACTTCGACATTTGTTAAAACCCATTATCCAATGAAACTTGAAGAATATATATCTATTTGAATCTCTTTCTATTTTCGGGGGGAAGTTCTATCTATGGTTATTTTCGCGAAATAGCGCGACCAAACCTCATCAGTACGTTACCTTATATGTTCTCATCGGGGACTGAAAACTGAATTTTGACGAGGTTGGCTTAGTATTACCGGGCTCAGACGAACCAACTGCCTATTATCAATTGCGTTTTACCTCGTCTACGACCTGGAGCAGAGAACAGGTCTGTAAAGACACTTATTGGACATAATTTTTTAGGGGTCGCTGGGAATGGGTTTTGCTGCTACCGACTCCCGATTCCGAAAACCCCCGGGGTTAGGCCTAAACCTAAGGATTCTCAAAATTGATCTACGAACGAGGGGATTTTCGACATCCAGTTGAACTTATTAGTAGGTAGGTAGATACAAAAGAGGTGGGGGGGGGGTTAAGCCTGTCTCCCCATTCACCTTATAATAAGTTTTTTTACAGAAGGATAATTTGTGAGGAGATAACTCAATAATTGGGAGATTGTTTGCATCGTACACATATGAGTTAAAAGTATTCTTCCGCAATTGGATAGAAAAGTTAGTTATCTATTCAATTAAAGTTGTGCTCTAAGCCGTACGAATTCAACGTTTCATATACGGCTTTGCTGGGGGGGGGGGGCTCCGCCCTGCGTACACCCACCTATCCTGATAGGTTACTTACCGAATAATTGCGATCGACAGCCAATCTCGGAGAGAGGGGGAAGCTATCAGGGAGGTTGGTTTTTACAACCCCCGCAAAGAGCAAACCCAGTTGGATCTTTTTGCTATTACCGCTCTCCTAAAAGAAGGGGCGCAATCAACAGAAACTGTTCGTGGTATTTTGAAACGGGCGAAGTTGCCTGAACAAGTCGGAATCAATCTCTAACTAAAAATTGAAATTTAGGAGAATCTAATGGGCCCAGCTTATAGCTCTTTTCAAGTGCTTTTGTATTACCCTCCTCTTTTACTTATACTCTACATCTATGCCGTATTTGGCATTCCCTTAAGGAGTAAAATATTTCGGAGAGACTACTGGTTTTCTATAAAAACCTCCTTTGAAAGAAGTGATATCGGACATATCTTTACGGGTGTGATGAAAAACTGGAAGAGGGGGAAAAGACGCAGGTAGTTCAAGCCGTTGAGGCGATTACTACCGGGACAACTTCTTCAACAATTCATTTTTTTTTTAACCCAACATTGGGTAAGGGGTTGACCACCGGTTTCACACCATACTTTTGGTCCAACTCCCCATGTTTTTTATCAAAAGATGGTTGCAGCTCGGCACTTTACCGAGGATCAAGTCGATAAATATGTCATTTGGGCGGATGCTTCCTCGACAAAATACAAATTGGTAATTATTTACTGCATCAGTAAGTATTTACTAATTTGGGTTTCACATCAGTCGATTAAACAGATGATTCAACTTTCTTGAGTACAATATTTTAGCCTAGACGATTGTAGTTTTCTCACTTCACTTATATAATGAAAATAAAGCTATTAACACATTGAATTTATTGGATAAAATTCATTACGAAATATAGCAATGCTTGGGAGTTACTGTGATGAAGACAATCTCTGGATCCCTTACTAAATATGATGTATTACACAAAAGCGAAAGGCTTCTCACTAGTCAAGATTGTTTCCCATATCTATATCTTCTCCTATTTAGGGATAACTTCTATTCAGTCGCTTATAAGTGTTGTTTAGGTAGACGAAACTTTGGTTTAGTATTCGGGGCGTGTAGTGCAGCGGCAATAAAGCGTTCAATTGATAGTGTGCGTTACCAAGATTATTCAGATATTTTTTATTCAGAATTTGTTTGAAAATGAAGCAGTCAACTTAACATGGATTTATATCTTCATGTACTCTTACAAACAACATGTATAATTTTGACAAAACCTCTTTTGTGCAGGTTAACCGCTGAAACAAATAACAACTCGAAAATTTCAAAGTCTATTCATTCAATATTTTTATTTCTGGAAGACAGATTACCAAAATCTAGTCACGTTTTAGAGATAGAAATGCCGCGGAATCTTCATCTAGAAACTCCAGTTCGCTTGTTTCGTCGACGAATTAGGGATGTGCCACTTCCACATCTACTAAGGACAGTTTTTCACACATACAAAACTTTGCATGGGAAGTTTATTCAGTTTCGGTCTTGGAAACGAGGGGAAAGAAGAAGTATCGATATGCTACTCCAAAATTTTTATATCTACGAAATTGACTTGATATTGCTAGTTTTACAGACACGAATATATAAGCCACACCCTAAATATTTCGTATATCTCGACCATAGTAACATGACTAGAAAGAAAATACGTGTTTCTGAATATAATTCTCGATTAGACACAATAAGTGTCGATTGCCGCCTTATTCGACGAAGTTTGTGCATCCACTTTGGGAGATATAAAAACAGATCTCTCATGGCTTTTCATGGAACTCACTCTTTCGCAAAAAAATGGATTTATTACCCCTCGACATTTCTTAGATTTCATTTCCATTATCCAATTGACTTTACTCAAATAGGTGTCAATCTGTTATCCGTCAGCTGTGTTTCATTCTTGGGTTACACCTCATCTATTCAGTCAGTCTCTAAAAACGTTCAGGTCGAAACCACAGCAGATTCCTGCAGCAGCATTTCGGTTGAAAAAGAAATTCACCCCAGGATTCCAACTTTGTCACTAGTTAGGCTTCTGGAGGAAGAAAAGTTCTGCGACAGTACTGGACGTCCAGTTAGTAAATTAGCCCGGGCTGTATTAGCAGATGATGAGATTTTGAACAGATTCGTAAAAATTTGGAATACTTTTTCTTTGTATCACGGTGCTTCAGTAAATCGAGATGGATTGCGTAGATCGAGATATATATCACGACTTTCTTGCGATAGTACGTTGGCAGGTAGACATAGAAGTACAATACGTCTTTTGCGACGTAGATTTGATCTAGAATTACCAAGAGAGGTCTCCACCTCTAATAATAATAAACTCACCTCCTCCAAAAAAAATCGAAGAATTTGGCATTTAAGCCTAAGTCGGTCTATTTCGTCGACATTTGTTGCATCGAAGATGCAATTTCAGTAAAAAATATATATATATATATTTGAAGTTTGCCCCCCCCCCCCCCCTTCAACTCAATTTACTAAAACTCGCTACCAAATTGATTTGATGCGGGAAAGGTAGGAATTTTTCGCTTTTGCAATTTCCATAGTCACCTAGATACGAAAGTACTTGACTTCCTAATTTCGCTCCGCAATTGGTGTGGCATAAGGTTACCCACTCCCAAATATTATTCTGATTTTTATTACGAATTACAACAATTATCCTTCTTCGGATTTCTTATTCTTACTGGGCAATCTGTCAATTTTGCCAGAATGTTTTTTGATTATCAGTTTAATTGCAGTTATTGCGATCGATTTATCAAACAAGGGGAGAAATACAATTCTGCTTCACAGAATTTCGTTAATATCTATGTCAATTAGCGCGGTTGTCTTACTATGGCAATGGGGGATCCACTCGGTCCCAATCGCTTTTGAACATTGGCAGATCAGCAATTTTAGTTATATATTTAGATTTTTTATGTTGATTTGTTCGCTATTATCTGTTCTGTTGTCAGTTGATTACATACGATGCTCAAAAACGGTTTTGGCAGAATTCTCGTCTTTCGCATTAACTGCAGGTTTGGGTGGGATGGTTCCGTGCCGGGCAAACGACTTGGTCACTCTCTACGTGGCGTTGGAATTTTCAAGCCTATCTTCCTGCTTTTTGTCTGGATATACAAAAAAGGATATAAGATCGAACGAAGCAACTACGAAATTTTTACCGATGGGTGGAGCGAGTTCGTCTTTTCTGCTACATGGTTTCTCTCCGTTGTATGGAATTTCCGGCGGACAGCTTCAGCTTGATAAAACAGCCGATGGACTCTCGATGAGTCAGTATGTTGTTGTACTTTACACCTCCGTTGCGTTTATTATAGCCGGAACGGCGTTCAAACTCTCTCTCGTCCCGTTCCATCAATGGACTCCTGATGTATACGAAGGAGTGTGATTCGTTCAAGAAGCAATTTAGTCATTACAAGTGATTAGACAATATAATTATTGTTTTTTGCAACGTCCTGTGAGCGCGCGGGAAGACAAAAATTTCCCTGCATTTAGGTTAGTAGTTGCACCAATAAATTGCTCTTGCCGTACCGCAGTTTTCAAGAATTGTTTGACCGATAGCGTGCGAGTAAAACAGAGGCAAGTCGTGAAACTTAGTAGATCCCTCCTCTTTTTTATATCTATTTATCTACATTTCCTTATTTCCATTTTTATACAGATTTTTTCACAAACCTTTTTCCTTATTATGGGTAGATTCCGACGAAATTACTGGTTCATATGGATTTAGCCAAAGATCCAGTTCATTTATATGTACCTCTGCTCTTTTCCTGCTTGTTGATGGAAAATTGATGGCTCGATCCTTCGGAAGCTATCGATAAACTCCTTCAACTTGAGAAATCACCCTAAGATAGAATTTGATTTAACAAAACTCTACGCGCATTTCTCC